TCTTCTTTTCGATTAATCAAGTAAAAAAATCCAGTTGATTACGAAACTTTCTGATAGAGGAAAATCTCCAGTAGAGCGGGAAGGTTTAGTTAAAAGGAAAGCAAAAGCACTTTCAAGAGATCCTAGGCCGAAATTTCTCGATAGTTTAGTGAGCCTCTAGTACCTTAATCAGAGAGCTTGAACACGCTTTCTGAAAAAAGTCAAGAAAGATTGCCATAGGGACGACGAATACTGATACAGACAGGGTTCATCCGTAGGGGTTCTGATAAGCAATGCTTCCGCAGCTTCACTCCTCTCCTTATCAGTCGACTTACTTAATACCTCCCCCAGCAAGAAAACGGAAGCGCTCAGTCCCTTGCTTGTTCGGTCGAGATACATAGTAACCTCTCGCTATCGCTCGAGCATTTTCAAACCTTATCTGCGAGCTATTGGGGATCCATTCTCAGGAAGGAATGAAAGGACTGGGCTGCCACCCGAAAGGACTGACTGAATTTCATGCTTTCAAGGATAGGTCATTTGACTCTCTTTCAAGAATTCTCCTCTTTCTTTCCTCCCCCTGAACTAGTGGAATACGCTAGTCGACGGAGGAAGGCTAGCCATGATATCAGGCTCTGACCAAAGATCCTCAACGAATCCGCGGAAGTCCTGCTTCACCTTGTTATATTCACAGCATTCTCCCGGGAAGCTTCGGCTCACTCTTTCCTAAGTTGTCTTTTCCGAAGCCATCTCTGCTACGAGACCCAGTTGTTACCTATTTCAACGTCAGAGATTCCCTGAAAAGCGGCCTCGCAAGTATAGCTGGTGCTAACCTCGCCCTGAAGCTTTCGGTCTACCCTTGCCCTAGGTTGATCTGCAGTTGGATACCCGAGGTGAGTCGGGCAAGCCCCTTATTTATATTTAAGTTGATTCCTACGTTCTTTCACTGCTCTCCTCAGGTTCTCCTTCCACTTCCAAGCAGCTTGGGTGCTGATTCGCTACACCATACCTTGTTATTCCAGGCCTTCCTCGTTAGACGAACTCACTCAATCAGAGACTTTCCTTTGCTTTGTCTTTAATAGGAAAGAGATTCTGTCGTATTCGTAAAAAGAATAAAAGCCCGTTCCTGTCCTAAAAGCTTTCTCTCTTTCTCCTTGCTAAAAAAGTGTTTACTCAAATACTGTACCCGCGCAGCGGAATTGCCGACAACAGCGTCGAAGCGGAAACTCCGCACCTTATAATATAAGGTCTTAAGGTGGTAGAGATAAGCCTTAGCAACCTTGGAATCTGCAATGCGGATATCATCACCAAGAATTGCGTACTTAGTAAAGTGCTGCCCTGGGTGCACCTTCTCCGCACAATACCACACCAACAAGTGATGGGTAAAAGTGAAGAGAGGCCAGGAAGAGTAATACCCTAGGGGTTGACCAGTATTAAAAGTAATCGGGTCAACCCCCGGACGCTTTACTTTAAGAAAGGAACCTTGAATGTTCCGAGTCTAAAGACATCATACAGGCATGTCTCAAACTCAGGACCAAACAGGTGTTTCACTAAAAGCGTCTGAAGACTAAGAGGCCATCGATCGGTGGCGCTCTTCAAGTCTATAGAGTAAACGTCCGAGTGTCCGGCTAGCCGGACGGACTTGATTAAAAGTACCATCCATTGGTATAGAGCGCAGAACTTTCATAAGAAAGTCATGCAAAGGCCTTAGGACACGTTGGACGACGTAATTGCCAATGGCAAATATACGTCTCTTTCCTCCGACAGACGCAGTCGAGAATGCTAATCTTCCAGGGTGATTATTAGGATACACCCGTGATACCTCCGGAACTCCCCGTAAGAAGTCCCGAAAGGCTTGGAACGCGGAAATAGAGTGTTGTGATAACATTGAGTTCCCGACGTCATCACGAGCGTAACGAATGAGAGGTGACCATAGTGGGAACCTTCTCGAGACATAATCTCGACACTTAGGGGAGATCGTCTCTGGAAAAGCGGCCCAGGATAGTTCACACTCAAACGTTGAAAAGATGCCATCATCCTTTCGTCCTTTTAACCCGGATAGCTTTCCATGTTGGCACCCATCTTATTCCTTGATACAAAGGGATAGATGTCAACGATGGAAGGTACCTAGGGAGGAGCGCACCTTTGGTACTTCAGTAGGGCGACGAAAGAAAGGCTACTTCAATCTAGGAAACAGCCGGAAACTCGAGAGGGTCGCCTTTGGAAGCGTTTGCCGGTAACCAAAGCGTCACTCCTTCCTTTTGATTATGTCGTGACGCTGACTGCCATAAACCCGGAAACGAAACAAAGTTCGTTCCCTTTCGTCAAGTAGGTAAAGTAGGCATACGAACCCACTTTTGCTTTGCCTTAGACTCTATTGGAACAAAGCAAAGAAGGAGGCGGAATGGAGAAAGGAAAAGGACAAGGGCGGTCTTGCTTGGCGCGAAGGCTGCTGGTTCGGGGGTAGGGTACGGTACTAAAGGTCCTCGGACTTCCAGGCGGTTTTTCTTTTTGGCAGCTGTTCACCGTTGGATCTCGCCAATACAGCCCCCTATAGTTTTCGTTACCGAGATATCTTTTTTTTTTCATTGTTCCCAGGGATTTTTTGGGTAATCCGCTCCCATGCTGCAAACAGTAAAATCTGAACTAAACCTTGTCGCTCTTCTTTCTTTCCTCGCGGGCAGGAAGCACACCAGCAGCGTGCGTTGCGTGATTCTACTGTGTTTTTTTTTTGCACTTGACTGGGTGGACAGTTGACCGGAAGAGAACTTCGATTCGCCCGGCCAGCTGGCGGGCGGCGTGCTTATCTTGTGTGACAACACTACAGAGCGAGTGGCTCTTCTAGGCGGGCAGCTGTGTGACAACACTACAGAGAAAGCGGCGCTTTCGTTTAACATGCTATGGTCTCAACGCCCTTACGAGATAGTGATGAGTTTCACGCGCTCTAAGCCCGGCCCGCGCGCGGTTAGGAAGATTGGCCGCAATCTGAGCGGTACCACCCACCCTACCCTACCACCTATAGGCGGCCGTCCGTCCTACAGCCGCCCGAAAAGGAACTGCAGTGATCTTGAATAGGGATCCTACAGCGATAGATAGAATCCCCATAAAAATACCACTAGATCGAGCACCAGTGATTTCGTATCCGGTCAAAATCTTGGCTAATTGATCGAAGTGGGTAGCTCCAGTAGACCCATAGATCATGGAACAAATAGGGTGGGTAGGCCCAACCACCACACTACACGTATAGACGCGAACCCCCCTCGTTACCGTACGTGCGACTCTCACCGCATACGGCTCGCACAAAGACTCCTAAATCCATCCCGAGCCTTTTCTTCCACCTCTCCTCTCCAATCCTCGATCAAACTTGCGTTCCCCAGGCGCTATGAAATGGGGGGTCTTTCCTTCGCCTATCGTATGTATCGGCTTGGCTTCGTCCAGAACCAAGGAGGCATGGCATTCTGGCGGGCGCGTGCGTGTAGGAAGGCCGACCACTACATAAGCTAAAAAACTACGACGACTACAAGCCAAGCCGGAAGCGACTCGCTTCTATTCTCGTTGGGATTGGATATAGATGGGGAATCTATAGATCATAGTAGTTCGCCAACCTCTCTAACTAACATACGATACAATTTCACTTCACGGCACGGCCAAAACAAAAAAAAAGAAAGAGCTTCGCTCGGTGGGCCTTCCTACGCTGACGAATGCCTCCTTTCTCTTCTCTGAAGTCTACAACAAACAAGTGGGAGAGGCAGGATTCGAACCTACGTAGAAAAACTTCAACAGATTTACAGTCTGTCGCTTTTGACCACTCGGCCACTCTCCCCTTCCCGGGCCGAGGCCCCCCTCAATGGGTTCTAAGAAGGAGGGATAAAAACCTGAAAAAAAAAAGCTTATTGATTTGATTGAAGGAACAAGCAAGGAGCAAGAAAACGAATACCGTCTAGCAATCAAAGGGCTGCAGCAAGAAAACGGATGCGCTAACGCGCACCCTACTCGTCTAAGGCCCTTGCTTCTTCCTTAGACGAGTAGGCGAGATAGGGGCGCTAACGCGCGAAAGCCTATTTTATTTGGAGTAGTCCCACAAGGAAAGCTTATATAAGGGAAAAATCTCTCTTTTATCGCCTCCGTTGCGACTGACCTGGCCTGGTATGGTAAGGGCTTAGGATAGGAATAGAGAAGTCGGAAAGAAGGAAAAAAAGCAACTCCAACAGGCTCGTTTAGAACGAGAACATCGGGGGAGCGTTTAGCTCGTTGAAAGGTGAAGGTTCACCGGTCATCATACGCTATTTCCTTCCTGTCTTTGTCTCTAAAGTGGTTTAGAAAGTTAAATGAGGTATGGTATGAGAGAGGTCTAACTCCCCCGAAGGCCCCGGAGGGAACCCATCCTTCTCGATGAGGAGAGAGTCCTGGACTTAGCGAAAGAGAAGAAAAGAGGCTAAAGCGGTCAGTGCTAGCAGACATTTTTTATAAAAAAGTCAAAAGGGTTGGCAAGAGTTCTTCATTTTCCCCAACCTTACTTAGGCATCTGACATTGGCAGGAGCTGCCTAAGACGGGTTCTCTTCCCCAAGGGGCTTTGGGGAAACCAAGCGAGTGTCATCCCGGCAAACAAACCATCCAAGCCACCCCCGGAACTCGGTGAAAAAGGTCCCTATTTTCTATTTCAAAGAACAACTTATGATCTGAGACTCTTTATCTATTGTCTGACTTTCGGCATCTTTATTTACGAGGAATTGCTAAGTAGGCGTACTGGTTGTCTCTTCTTGAAATGCATTCCCTTGGCTTCGGTGCCAGTTAAAAAGGAAAGCCATCTCCATGAGTACGAACGAGCGGGAACCAAATCCAGTCTTGTATTTGACCTGAACTTAGGAGGCTCAGCACCTTCCACACTGGAGAATCAGAAAGAAATTAGAAACTTCAAACGGAGATTGTCCGCCCTTATAAAAAGGGAACAGGGTCTGCTCGGTGGTCTATAAAGAGAAAGTCTTCAGTCTACCGGAAAGTAAGATTTCTATCAAACCATGGGTTTCAAGCGTAACCCGCCCCACTACCAGAGATAGGGGTCTATTTCAGGAGGCTGAAAAACATAAATTTATTTGTGAAGTTCTAATTCCAGTACTTATTGTTCCGAAAGGCTGGGAAGGAAGACGGAGATAGCGAGACTAAGCCAAGGGAAGGTTTCACGAGAGATACCTGTTACTGGGCTAAGGAGTTACTCAGGGAAGGAGCTTAGAGGGTAAGGGGAGGTGGAGGGTTTGGTTTCCGATTGGGTTGGTGTGAAGTCAGCTGTACTAAATGCATTGGATGCCTTTCGTAACAACCTGTAAGGTAATGAGAACATTCAGATATCGTATCGGGAGCGTTCAACGGTAGTCCTCCCCTTACCCTTATCATGCCAGCACCCTTCCCACCGAACTAAAGAGGTGGTCTTTCCAGCAGACATAAGATATGAATAAAGATATAGAGAATAGGTCTCCCTGAAAGAGACGTAGGAACGGTTGATGCATCTCCAATATCTGTCAAATCCCGGTAGTTCCCTCCAATCGGAACATTAGCACTATTTCAAAAAACCACTAAAGAAAGATCTCACGAAGCGATCTCAGGTTATGCATGCTTCTTCCAAAAAGAAATATTAAAATCTTATTAAGATTTTTTTTCCTTTCCCCTTCTTGCCATATCTGGTGCCATTGATGGAGAGAAAATCCAGCTACTGAAAGAAAGGGGCACGGCATTAGCTCTCATCTATAAGTTATAGAGCCCCGCCTGAAATTCTGCTTTTTATTTTATTTTGTCACCTTCGCGAAAACAAGGGCTGACCCCTCTCAGCATTCCTTTGAAAAGGTTGTTTCAGAACTAAGTGATGGGAAGCTTCCCCTCCTCCATCCCCATAATCTTTCTTTTCTGATCTTATTATTGAATTATTGAAATATTAAAAAGTTCCAATTTTTTACCCATTTTCTCTGTCCATCCACAAAGACGAAGATGTCATCTGCAAAGAGAATATGCGTGAGGCTTTTCCCCTTTTACTTTCCATCGCTTTGATCTTTCCTTCCTTTTTCTATTAGCATAATTTATTTTGACAGCCGAAGAACTTTCTCTCTCCTTTGAATAGCCCTAGTCCTATACTGACTTTAATAAAAAGTTAGGCACTCACACTCAGTCCACATGATTTGAGTCTTCCGGGACCGTGGAAGTTACGCCCAAAAGACGGTGTTTTCTCAACTTGTCCGATTGAACTGGCAACCGAAGATGTGAAGAAATGGACTGCATTAGCACGGAATACCGGCCTCAGTAAATTCTTTAGTTGACATCGAGACCAAGTCCCATTGAATCTCTTGGAGGAAGATCAGTAGACGAGGAGTGAGGCGCTTTGTTGCCCATTCCATTACTTTCACCCGCGAAGGGTAAATTCCTTATGAGTCAATACCCCGAACTCCACTCTTTTGAATAAGCAATCTTCTTTCGACTGGGCCTAAGATCAGATCAGGAGCAATTTTGCTTTGGCATTGGATCGCTTTCCCTTCTTTCTGTTCTAGAGATGGAGATCCGGCTCCTCCGAGTGATCTGTCTAGATTTCGGAATAGAAATGGGCAAGGAAGATCAGTCAAGCCAAGGGGCGAAGCGGTCCAATTCAATGTGTTACTGTTACGCATAGTGAGAGACAAGCTCTCCTGTTAGGAATCGATCTAGCTGCTGCTCTAACTCCTTTAGGAAAAAGTGTTGCATCTCGCCCAACTCCTACAAAGCCCACCCCCGAGGGAGAAAAGGAAAACCACCTAAAAGGCCCATGGGTTAGAATGGGCCTTTCCTCCTTCTTTACAGTAAGGAAGGCACTCACCCTTTGACAAGCGTGATGGAAAGGTGAAAGCCATCGCAATATGGATGCTTGCGCTTTTCTCGCTTGTTGAGTCTCGGACGCTATTCTGTCCCAGGTACCTCTACCTACCGTTTGAGATCGTTTTGGTATTCCAATCCGTCTGTCTTCTTTGTAGGACCCTCGCGTATTCTCTTTTTCTAAGTTAATAGGCTAGAGCCGCTTTGAACTAAAGGCTAAGGGAGTCGCGCTTACGAATGGCGCTTAGTAATAAAATCAGGTAGGCCTACACCTATTGTGTATCAGGGAACCGAGATTCTTACCCGAATCTGGTATGAATGGTTCAGAACTCACAGCGGGTGCCAGAGCAGCTAGGCGCTGTTAATTACGTTAAGAAGGGAGGTTATGAGCCAAGTCGAATAGAGACAAGCTAGAATCTTAGAAGTTCGACTCAAAAGGCGTGATTAACCAAGTCCAATGCCAACAGGTCTCTCCTCTTAGTACGAGAATTAGAGCTAGTCAATAAAAATAGGGTCTGACTACCAGTCATAGGAGAACGTCCCTTTCTGAGAGCCGTTCTTCGAAACTCTTTCTCGCATTAAAGCTTATCCATTAAGGAATAGCTTCGTCAGCATGTTCATCTTCCCAGCCCCCGGCTAGTGCATGTTCTGATTTCATATAGAACATAGTTGGTTTGATACCCTTATTGGTGAAGAAGGCGGGCTGCTAACTTCCTGTGGAGATACTACTGTCAGTCAAAACTCTCGCTAATAAGGCGTAAGAAGGCTTTCCATTCGATGGAATCCCGTCCTTCCTTTAGATTAGAAAGACGATAGCGATTCCCTTCCAGTTCAGGAAAGTAAGGGAATTCCTGCGCCCCTTGGCTACGAAACTAGGCTGTGATCCGCATCGAGAAAGAGAAGGATAACTCTTCTAGTCTTTTTATTCCATCTCGCTTAACTGACTACGATATGACTTTGCTTCGCACCTCTCCTTATCAGTCGAGTCATTCAGCGAGCTAAGGGAGAGGAGTAAGAGAGCAGAAAGAGTGAGCCCTGCTATTGAATCACTGGATTAAGTTACACCTAATATGCCCAGAAAAGGCTGGCTCAATCTATCCCTAGGGTCGAGTAAAGTAACTCCGTGCCTTTAGCTGTAAGTGAGTTCAGTTCAATCATATAGCAGCTCTAGTTCAGTGATTACTGATTTCTCCCCATCCTGACATTTGATGAAGCAGAAGCAACAGACCAAGAGATCATAACAGGCCAATGGCCAAAAGCAGAAGCAAGGGGCCCTCTAACTGTATTTGATTCCGTTTACTGCTCACTAAAGCTGGCTAAGTGATTTGTGATATCCTACTGCCGGTGGGGAAACCATAGACTGAACTGAAACCGTGAATCAGCCGTTACTGTTCTCGTAACCGGTGTCGCTGCTCTTAGCCTCCTTCTGACCCTACTTATTTATCTTTGTCTCAAAATAAAATCACATAGATAGGGACAGAGAGGAGGAGAAGGTGTCAAGTGTAACCATTGACTGAGCTAGACCAGTCAAATCAATTAGAGCTCTTTTTCCCAGTTATAAAAGTGATCGAATTGATTCGCTTACAGATGGACTTTTATGTCTCCCGCTAAGCGCTAAGAAGGATGCATCGAAGAATATGAATTCAAAGAGAGAGGCAGATATCGCTACTATCCTTTACTTACTTGCCTGGGAATGGTAATGGGTGAGTGGGAATTGAACTAAGACGCACTGATTAAATAAGGAATTTCTATATCAGCCCGGTAATCAAAGGAAGAGTTAGTCGGATTAGACTTGCAATTCAACTGACAGGTAATTCAAAGCTAGAGGAAGGAGTTCAGTAGCTTCAGAGGTGGAAGAGGTGCATAGGTTGCTAAGATGAGAGAGAGCTCGGAAGGGATTCCATAGCTCACCCCTTTCTTTAAAGAAAGGATTTCAGAGTAACTGGCACTAGACTTGAAATTGAGAATCCATTGGAAGTAGCATCAGAGGTAATCAATAAGCTAAGCAGGCATTAAAGACAAACAGGCTTTGGGACTTGGTGATTACTTTAACTGAAGTGAAGATTTGGGAAGGGATTTCACCTTAATGTCAGGATTGGAAGTAGAATATGAGAACTGGGAGGTGCAAGTGTTCTTGCTGCTTCAAAGTCTACGACGTAAAGGTCTGGAGTTGGAATGCTTCCTGCTTTCGGGCCAAGAAAGGCATCTTAGTGTTTTTCTATCGGTAAGGTATGAAAGAGCTTGCTTGTTAGAGTCTGGCGAGTCAATAGACTAAAAGAAAGAATTAGCGAGGTACGAAGTGACTCATAGCAAGCTATGAGGTACTTTTTGATGCTATCGAAGTACCTCGCAATCTTTTCTTCTGTAGCAGGCCTCGGAATGTAAGTCAAAGCATTGAAGGAGTTGTCCTCCCCAATCTGACTCTGGAGGCGAGACCTCTTGGTTAAACCATTGTAGCCTTGACAGCAGATGGATATTCTCTGAAGAGTGAGTGTTGGCCTTTTCATATTGAATCACAGGGTTGGCAAATGGATACCACGTAAGATAGGAGTGGAATCCTTACATGCTTGAATGTGCTGCTTTCCTTATTACTGATAAAGCGGGGGTAGCAAACTCAAAACTAAACCCGAGGAAGCTATTGCATTCAGGACGGCAGAATAACTAACTGATCCTAGAAAAAAGGGTGAAATGCAAGAAATTTCAACGGCACTACCGAGCAGAGGAATAAGCGAGTAGGCAAATAATGTGTAGATTACTTCTGTTTTTCCCTATCCTGCTATGGCTCTTTGACAGCGAGGCTAGTCCAGATGGGCAGTGATGGATGGGACCTTTGCCCTTATTCGGATTCTAACCTATGTTTTCGCAATCGAGTAACCCAAAGAGCCATTTCGGTTAAAGAGAAAGTGTCCGGCAATGCCAGGTGTATTTGCTATATGTAATATAGTTGCGAACTGGCTGGGGCTTCTCATCAGTCCCCTTGGCTAGGGAAATCTTCGTCCTCATTGTCGTTCCAAGTTCATTGAGTGGAGATGCCAACTTCCTCTCCCTATGGTCGAGATCTTTTAGAACCTCTAGTGGTATCCTTGAAACTCATAATGGGATGGGCTCGCATGAGCGTCAGTCATTAGCGGTGGGTTCATGCAGATCAGGTCTAGTGATTGGATTATTCATTGCCTCGTACTGATTGAATTTTACTATTCCTTTGGATTGTCTCAAGAACATATCGTTGCAGGGTAGTTGGTCTTGAGCGGGTAGAATCCTTCATGACCAACAGTGAATGGTATCTCGTCGGAGCAGCAAGTCTTATATTAGAATAGCTGTCATTCCTTCTTGCGAGTGCTTTCTATGGGGCTGGGCTGGTCCCCTATGCTATGTGAGCGGTGGCTAGAAAGGTAAGACCAGATCCAGGATCGGTCGCAGGAGTCCAGCCGTTCTAATTCTAAGCAGGTGGAGTTTTAGGGTACGTTTCTCTCTAATTGATCGATGGTCCAAGCCTTTTTCACCGTAGACAGACGTACTACTTCATCTTCATGGAGTCAGTCTTATCCGTTTCGTTGCCTTTATTCGACCACAGGTCTCTCTTCTGCTTCTGAGAAAAAGGGAACTTGTGCAAAGACCGTCAATCTATGGAAATCTGAAATATTGGAGAAGTCCCCAGCTATACTGGCACCCTGCGGTTTCTTTTTTATTGAGGAGCCTTCCCTCTCTTCGTTCCCTGGTGACTTTGTCTGTAGAGCGCAGCTGTTCTCTATGTTATTGTTACTCCATCCTCTGTTCTATAGTCAAAACAGCTTCATGCATGACTACAACATAGTAGTTTGTGAATATGGGTGCCTTAGTATTATAGAAAGTCTTCGTAAGGCGGGCGAGGTATATCAACTTTTCCAGTCGAAAGGCATCCATCTAGGGCCACTGGTTCTAATGGCTTCTACCTAGACTGCTGGCCTAGCCTCTTTGAGATCGTCCACTCCCTGTGTAAGCATATTACCTTCCATTCGGAGCAACTACTATTTTTCGTTTACGGTATCGTATCTCAGGCTATTTGAGACTAAGGCGGGTTTGGAACTCTTTTTTGTTATCGTAGGGAACTTGGTTGTATTCCCTAATGTCTTACTATTAGAGGAAAGGAGAGGTCTAGTCCTTTTGCGAATATAGTCTTAGCTGTAAGAAATTCTATTCAATTAGGCCTGTAGGACTGTTCAGTAACAAGAGAAATTATAATACGCACAGGTATGAAATCTCTGAGTCTAAGATTTTCACTTTCAATAGTGACACAGCTGAGCCTATATTGATCGTTTTTCATTTACAGCTTTTGAATCGACAAATTGAATTTCGATATTTCATTTCACTTTTAAGGTGTACTTTTCTTTCATTCTTTCCCCGTGCTTCCTTCCCCAGACCAGACAACTGCTATTTCTTTCCTAGAGCTAAGAGAAGCTAAGCCATATCGCACTGTATACAGCCATTTTAGGGATAGTTGCATCTTTAGTACCTTTCCCGTATTCCATGGAGCAAGCCTCTTGTATAGGATTTGACAGAATTGAATCTGCAACTCTCTCGCAAACTCTTCCTTCTTCCTTGTCTGATCCTATCCTTCAGGCTTTACAGAGTCAACGAGATCGGGAAAGAAAGTTGCTCTTTAGGTTAGGAAGGGGTCTATCTGCAGCATAGGGCTTGCTGCAAGCTGGCCGCTGCCTGCTTTAAATAAAGTGCAGTAAACAGATGACCAGACTTCCTATTGAGAAGTCAAACTTCCTTCGCCCTTAGGTGCATCCCGATACATAGTTGCTGTGTGTGAGCGGCTTTAATAGTTAATAGTAGGAAGATATTCTGCCACTTGAAGGGACGCAAACGGAACATGGAACAGTTGGTCAAACAATGGCTGGTTGAGCCTAATAGTAATAGTAATATTATAGGCAACATCATCCGGTCTAGGTAAGCTACCTAAACGGGATAGCTAGCCTATCGTCATTTTATTCGCTAACCGCGGGTAACATGCGCACGCCCCCACTTAGACCCAAAGCAGCTACGGTTCCGGCCTAGAAATAGTGAAATATATTTTCATTGACCAAGCCTGAATGGGCTCCTAGTTCGTGGGAAATTAGATATTCTACGATCCTTGCTTCCCATCGAGATTGCCGGGCTAAGGGCTTTGCCTTTTCCGGGTATCATAACAGCGTATTCTATCAAAGAGCATATTCTATATAATTAGTTCCTGCGCCAGTAATATTCGTGCTCGCATTGCCCGTTGGCATCTTCGGGTGCCTACTTCCAGCGGATCTGTGGGCATTAAAAGTGGAGTTTCGGGGCTTCGTTCTTCCAGTTCTGCAAGCTTTCTTGATATCCCTTCGTTAGCCTTTTTTAATTCAGCTACCAGTGAATCCTGTTGTTTGAGGAACTCTGCATCTTTGGCTTGTAAGTACCGAATTTCAACTGCTAGCTGCTCTCTTTCTTCTTCAATCTTTGAGAACCGAGCTTCCAGGGAATTGAGCTGTTCATGCTCCTGATCTAAGGCACTCTCGCAGTTAGAATTTCAGAAGCAGTAGACTGAGAGGCTTTGGCAGAATTGATCGAACTTCTTGCTCACAGGGTGCTTCCCTTTTTCTAAACCATCCGGGATGCTAGTTTTCTGAGGATGATTCTTTCGCGTAAGTCAGGGGAGTGTTGAACCAGAGTAGAAATTACCTTTTCAGCATCGCTGTGAGAGCATCCGAGTGATGAATCGAGGTAGCACAGTGTGAAAAACGACCCACCCTAACCGTATCGGAACGGAAGATCGGAAGAGTCCGACCTGGTCGAACAGAAGCCATTTATTCTACCGTTTCGCCCATATTCACTAATTCAAATACGGGGGTTATGATGACAACGCAATAATTTGCCTCGTTCAAGGCTTGGTTGGTCAAGCCACATGCGAACCTTAATCCTCAATGGCTTTATGTTCATGAGATGGCTTTCACTGCCTGGATGTTCATTCAACACCTGCTTTCGTAGGAGCGCGCTTTACCCTTTACCCTAATGAACGTCGATCGGAGAGTACAGGAAAACCCAACTTCTTTGAATCGCATCGATTCGTCGGATTGTCGATTTCAATACTTATTGTTCGCTCATCCCCCACATACATACCTTCTTTCTAACTGAAATGTTGTACCCCGACCTTTTTTTCAAAGGGGAAGCCTCCTTTCCCGTGGCTCGGGCGGGACAAGAAGGAACCGGCTGCCCTCTTTCCCCGTTGACTTGCCCACTATCCGTTCCGTCGGTATACGCCAACGGTTATACAGAAGCCGTGTTCCGGCTTCTTATCAGCAAAGAAAGAAAGACAAACCCAAGGTGCGTTGCTGGCTCAAGCCCGAAGGATACGGAGCCCCTTGTTTCTTATTAGTAAGATAGGGCGAATGGTGGATGCCAGTCCCTAGTCTGAAAAGCGAGTCAAAGAAGAACTATCTGACTTCTTCTGATACTGGTATAGTACAAAGGTTGCTTTCAATGGTTCTTCTTTCAATTTACGTTTTTTCAGATTGGAGCCCCAAAACAACAACAACAATTCTACCCGTGGTAGATCATCTGGTTCCGTGCTGAAATCGGCTAATGAGAGTGGGAATTGACCTGCTTCTGAGTGGTAGGAGGAGATCTTTATGTCAAATCGCTCTTACCGACGATGCAAACTATTTCACTTTAAGGCATGCCTCGACCCCTCCCACATCTAGGGCCTTGATGTCGATAAAGTTGAGCTGGTCATCGATCAGGGTGGAATCCGTCTTGTCTTGAATGAGACAAGTGTTCAAATCTCTTTTCGGGAAAGGACTAGGCAATGGCGGCGACAACTTCTTCAGGATGGGGGTAGGGCGGAAGTTTCCACGAGTTCTCTGTTTGTGTAGACGATGTGACTTCCGTCGGACTTTTTGGAGTACTGATTGATGATGGAGTGCAACTCAATGAAGGAGTTTAGATGTCTCCTTTATAATATAATGTAAAGGGTGTCTCATTTGTCTCAGAAGAGTCTTCTGGGAATCGCACCTGTTTTAGAATGCGGGAATCGAACCGGTGCCCATACGGTCGGATAGCAGGCCAGACCTCTAGGTGCAAGTGGAACTCTTGGTTCAGGAAGAGACTCATCTGGGGAGAGTTAGCGGCTCATTTCCTCAAAGTAGTCCCACTGCTCCCAGATGATTCAATAGGCCTTTTTTTTCTTTTCATCGTAGAACTTGGCAATGGCGTGCCCATACCTCTTGGAGAGTTCTTCCTGTAGGAAGTAGTATTCGTTATACTGCGCAGCTGCTATGACACCCATGTAGTCAAAAACGGGCCATCTGCTTCCAAAAGGATGAGACTTTTTTGAAGGTTGCTCTATTGATGAGGTGAGGTAGCGCTTGCCATATCAGCCTTTTCCGAATGGGTCTTCGTAATAAGCCTTACCTAACGGTAACCTGGATTGGGAATTGTCTTCACAGAGAAGTGATAGGATGCTGGGGTCCTATCACCGCGAACATACCCATGCAACCCCAACCCCAACCCACAACCAAACCCCGTCATTTATAAAGTTATCTCATGGTTAGAACCAGTTCTAAGTATAATAGAAGCATACAGTCGTCAGGGTATCGTCAGTATTTATGTTATTCTTCCAATAGTGAAAGTCAAAATAATAAAGATAAAATCAAGATCAATATTAACGAGAATTTCACAGCATTTATTATTCTTATTAGCTTTATAAATATATATGCTGGATATATGAACTTAGTTTGGCTTCCGGGCGAAGTCTCCTTGCCTCTCAAAATGGTGGGGGGTGCTTCGGCAATATTTTTATTATTTGCAAAAACATACGAGCAGAAATGCCTATCTCTGCATTCTATTATGATTAATACCTTAACAGTATGTTGTGTACATTCGCCTGATTCAGGCTTCATACTATTTTATGAAATATATATATATATATATAAATATATTATATGTATGATGAATATTCTTATACAAAAGATATGTTGTTTATAGCTGTGCTCTTCTTCCGAATAATCTTTTATCAAACAAAAAATGGGTGAATGTGGATTTGGTCTGGTGACAGAGTTGTTGTTTCTAAGGCTCTATTCTATTTTCTTCGAATTTGATCTTAAAAAAGAATATGGATCAGGAGAAGGATCTAGAATTGAACCACTCTTATATTTGATACCTTTATTTGGTTTAGCATAATATTTAAATATTAATTTAGACTACGGTCTAAATGACATTCTAATACACATATTATTAATTTTCGCTGCTTATATATTTTGCTTTTTATTCCAAAACTCTAATAGAACAAATAATATCATATATCTTATATATAATACCTAATTTGTCGATAGGATATATCCTAGCTAATTCTGTAGAGACGTTCTTTAAAGTGAGTGCTGTTTTCCTTTTATCCAATCTGCTCTTCGCGATCTTCTTATTTTTGAAAGCTAAAAGGGACAATAAGCCCTTGTCCTACATACTATTATCGAATAATAGAGAGGGCATCCATAACCTCCTCGTTATTTATTTCCTTATCTTAGGGGTCCTTCTAACCCAATGAAATCCCGAATCCGCTGCTCTGTCTCTGTATTCTAATTGGCTTTGGGGGTTCGGCATTCAAATCGGGTATCTGACCGCACTATACTACTATTATAAAAATTAGTCAAAATATATCCAAGTGGCATTCTCCTAAAATGGAAATGAAAAAACTCTTATATATATACTAGAAATTAGTATATTAGTATAAAAATGGTATAATTTAAGGATCAAATGGAAGCATTTCTAAACGATCACATCACTACACTTGGACTTGGAATCGTTTTTTCTATAGCAATTTATTGTGCTTATAAAACGGGCCAACTTGTCGAACGAAGTACTGTTGGGCAAGGTATACAAAACTTTGAACTCGAGAAACTTAAACTGAAAACGGAATCAAAACTCGAAAAGCTTTTTAAACTTTATGGAAATTAAAAGGAAACTCTGAAATTACCGGACGAACTCAATTTCAGAGACATTGTAGAAAAAGCCTTTCTGATAGACGAGAGTGTAGAGGAACAAATTTGTGGGCTAACAAAAATCTATTTGGATCTCATTAACAATGGTACAAGCAGTAGCTACTTTTTTTATATATTGGACACTTATGGGCATTTTTTAGGTGGTATGTAATATTGACTTGGAAAATTATTTGGTTATGCCATTTCCAGCTTTCTTCGACGTTTTCCATTTCTAGTTCATGCGTCTGTCGCCGTTGCAGCTAAAATAACGGAGGATGGAGGCGGGGAAGGGTGGGGGACATCAAAAGGATTCTAGTTTGAACAAAACAGGAAGAGGTTCGATTCCTCTTTGATGTTGTTAAGCCAAGAGCGCCAAGCGCATGCGCGAAATGAGAGCTAGAGGAATGATCTGGTTCAGCAGCAGATCCTAATTACCCTTCTGGTGACTCTGTAACTCATTGCTTCCTCTCTTTTCAAAGCTTGTGGGTGCTCTGCTTCAAGAGTTATAGTCTATTTATCATTTAACGGATTGCCGAGCGGAGAAGCGTTAACTATTGGGATATCGGGGAGGGGAGTTCCTCTCCAGCTACTGGAACTTCCCTCGCTACATGAGCTATTATAAGTACAGGTACACAAACTACATCCGCTATAGTGGAAACAATGGCATCCTTAGCTTCACCCCTTTCTTTTGAATGGGGCATCAACAGTAAGAAAGTCAGTAGTAGTGGTACCATCTCTAGTTCTTTACTGATCATGTATATTTTCTGCAGCAAGGGACGGAAAGAAGTAGATCAGTAGCTTTCTGTGACCAAAGCCGTGGTAAAGCGGAGTTTACGGCTTACAGAGGAAAGGATTGACCGATATATCGCCCTTTCCAGGAGTTTCTTCATAAGCTTGCAACTGCCGCTTCTCAGCCTCCTCCGCCCCAGAAGACTTTCCCCCTCATTTCATTTTATGCCAGAGCCAACTAGTTCGTGCTCGGAGCAGCACATTTTGGGAGATTAGAAAGTGAAAGAATAATTCCTATACCTGAGGGTGAGGCATCAGGAAAGATTGATGAAAGCTAAATAACAGAGAGATTAAGTAGAACCGGTGCCTTCAGCATGTCAGATTTGATAACTGTCAGTCTTTGGTTGGGACTACCTAACAGGACGGTCTTGGAGACTTAGAGTGAAGAGCGTCCTTACTTTACAGGAACCTTACTTGGGTTGGCATACCCTGGGTTACTTTACCCTTCTCTACCCGAATGGGTGTGAATGATGTACTTTTTTCTATTTCTATTGGCTTAAAAGTTATTGCTCATTCAGGATCCTTTGAATCTCCTCGCTACTTTAAGACTAATTAATGGGATCCAGAACTGTGCACTTACTGGTTTGTTTTGAACTGACTCCAAGGAGGATTCGAACCTACTATACTCTTCTTCTTGGATAGACGGCATCCCTGCACTCTGTCTTCAGGTTAAGAGAACTAAGGGTAGCTCCCACCGCCATCACTACGGCTCACGAGCGAAAAGGCTTTTCTTTAAAGTAGGCCGCTTGAATATGGTCTTCAATAACCTGAGTACCAAAACGCTCTACATGCCTCCGCATAGGGCCCATGAGCTCGGGTCCCTGCGCACCTTCTGCATCTCCAGGCCAGTTTATCGACTTCAGTTGTAATCGTGAGTTGACCACCCGGCTGGTTACCAGCAATCAAAACGAGTTTAAGGTACTTGACGGAACTTGGAACAAATCAAAATATTATACGATGAATCAAGATTCGAACCAGTCAAATTACCCTTCCAGTCCAGGCGTACGAAACGTGACTGCGACCAAATAGTTTTCGGATACGAGATATCCATCCTAGTCCCACGTAGCAGTAACTAGAGGGGCCTTCAAACATACCGATCATTGCATTCTCTTTCCTATTTCGCCAGGTCCATCGCCCAGGACCCAGACGGGGCTTCCGCGACACCCACTTACTACTAGATGCGCAACTAGGCATCCTTCTTTCTTCTCACACAGACCAAATTTCCATTTCAAAAGCCTGGGATCCTGTCCCTTGGACGACTTAACATAATGGGAGAATGGCAACTGGTCCATGCAGTGGTAGAACCTGGTCTTTCCTGGTGCCCTAACAGGGAATCCTGGTGAACCGGGGCGTACTACTTCCCATCCTCTCCCTTTCGGTCGAGCACTTCGTTCCTCCTTCGATCCTTAGCGTAAACACGTCGCAAGTATACTACCAGACACTCATTAGAGTCAGATCTTTGAGATGCAAGGAACGTAGTAACTCGACTGTAAGGACAGGAGCGATAGCCACGGGAAAAGTCCAGATAAAAGTCTTAAGCTAATTATTCCAAACTCCAGAGTCTGTCAACTCAGCGTCTTCTATCCTTAGCACAAATACTAAGCAATTTTCATACCTCTCACTTTGTTCGAGTTGCTTTTCGCTCCTTACTTTCTTCCTCCGCCGAAGAAGGCGAACCGATTTAAGCTATCTTTTCACCGATGAAAGTGGCACAAAGACCCGGGAACTGCACCCTACTATACTATACCTGACCCTAGCTTCAAGCTAACCTGACCTAGTGGCATTTCTTCTCTTATTCAATTAATTCCGTTTAGAAATTTCTGCTTTTTTAGCAGCAAGTTTGCTTATCGATGGGATGGCAGGGAGAGGGAGTTCTTGAATGCCAAATCCCTGTATTGAACTCATAGCCGTCGGTAGGCTTTCTTCCCGCTTAAGATAGACCCGATTCCAGTGTATCGTAGAAAAGGAACTTCGCTGCTGGTTTGGAACCCTGAGCAGACTGCCGGTGATTTTATTTCCGGGTATGAGCAGGATCGCTGGGCATGTTCCCTAGGCCCGAGTGAAGTAGGTTCCAGGTAGTAGGTTCGAAGTTCTTAGCCTTTTCAGGCCAACAACGGGATGCGCTGTACGGTAGTAGTTTATGTTAGCTGCTTATCCGGTGCCTTCCTTACGACTTTCGACCCGGCCGATAGAGTTTCCTAGCTTGAAAGCTTAGCTGCCTTGTCTTAGCTAGCCCTTATTGGTAATCCGATTGGTCTTGTTTCCGCTCCTCTAGTGAAGGCGATCCCTACTCCTCTAAACACGAAGCCTTTCTCTGTCCGAAGCCTATCACATTCAAAGGAGGCGCCGGCAAGTAGGATGTTGCAAAAAGCGGTCTACCTCACTCTAAGGCCTACCAGCCCACACACTCTCACTTATCTGTAATCGGTTAATCGTATTCCCCTGTAAGCTAGCCTGTAACATCCTTTGCAGAGCTAACTCAGGAAGTTCTTCCATCCCTTTGCCGACTTCTTACCGTAAAAACGTAGCTAGGCTTGCTTTACCAGCTGATGTTTCTTCCTTCCCCCTTCTTTCTTCACTATCTGACTATCGAGAATGAACTCGAATGTTAGAATAGGCTGAAAGAAGACTCCCTTTATCACTCTCTATCCACGGCCTTTGCTTTAATAGTTTCTATTCGACTGAACGAAAAGACGACATTCTCTTACGGTGAGAACCCACCTGACTCGCCCACATGGCCCATTTCATGGTGAGCCGTAGGAAGGCATCTCACCTCTGGTATTACCAAAGGGCTCCACAAACAGTGCCTACCAAGCACAGGTGAAGGAATGAGGTTCAAATCTCATATGGGAGTTACAGACCAGCAGGGTAAACTGGAGTTCCGCTAAATGATACCGGCGCAAGGTCAGTCAATTCTTTCTTTAGGATAGATCCCTAGTGCCATCGATTTAGCTCTTGGAAGAAGGGAAGTTTCATTTTGAAGAGTAGGCATAAGAGGTCTTGGAGTCGGCATTAGCCCCGTTGTTGGAGGAGGGCACTACCTAATAGTAGGTAGTTGTTAAGTAGCTCTTCTTAGTTCGAGTCGGTGCCGGTAGCTGTGAACTCTTCTTTCTCGATGGGAAGAATAGGGTTGGTGTGGCGTAGCCAAGTCAATGGACTTTCCTTTCTTGCTTGAATTAACTTCCTAAACCTCTTCCTGCTCATTGACTATTGGGATAACTTGAATATGACTATGTTAAGGTTTCAGATAACCGCCTCCCATTAGTGATTTCATACCAGTTGAAGGACCCACCCACGAGGCGGTAACTATAAGGTAGGAGTGAATCCCCGGGGATTTGTAATAGGAGCAATTCCGTAGCTACCTTTCAACATATACTTTTTATTTAAAGTATATCAAATCCTACGCAATCCCAAACTCCTAACATGCCTTTTTAACGCATCTCTAGAAATGAGTTTGGTCAAAGGGTCAGCAACCATTTCATAGGTGGAGATATACTTCATAACCAAATGAAGTGAAGTCGGGTGTCCATGTAAGTTTTTTTTCTACCACGGAACTTGAGATCCTTTGCATAAGCTATTGCAGCCGTGTTATCAGAATAGATCACAACGGCTTTATCTATATGTCCCGGAATGTCCAAACTTTGCAAGAATCTCCTTAACCATATAGCCTCCATCACTGCAACTGAGCAGGCTACAAACTCTGATTCCATCATGGATAAGGATTTCCTTCTTTCTTACTACACCACGTAATGGCTCCTCCGCCAAGTATGAAGGTGTAGCCAGAAGTGGGTTTTCGTTCATCCCTATCAGCAGACCCATCTGAATCACTATATCCAGTCAACTGAGATTTCCACCTTGGTAGCACAAAGCTAGTTTTTTGGTTCCGTTTGATGTCGAAATTTCCTCTTTACTGCAGCTCAATGAGCACTTTCTGGATGACTCTGATATCGGCTAACCATCCCAACTGCGAAGCACATGTCGGGTCGAGTACACAACATAGCATACATCAGACCAGACTACCGACTGCGCTTGCTATACCTCCTGCAGTCCCTTGCTTTTCGCCACATTCAAGCTTAGGAAAGAAAGTCAAGATTGTATTGTCTCTAGGTACCAATAGACTGAAATGGGGCATTCTGTCCATCTAAGAGTCTATTCTAGCAAACCAAGGGAGACCCAAGCAGCTTATTTGTCCTAACAGGGATTCATTCGTGAAACCTGTTCTGGCATATGCCTCTTCCTTCTTTCAAAGATCGGATTCAACAGCTGTGGATTCTGTGCATCCATTCTAAGATCTGACATGAAGTATGTGAGTTGCTTCTTCCTTTAGATTAGAGCTCGCTCTCTCAGTCCACTAGAAAGACAAGCCATAGAGGCAAGTCTAAGTGCAGTTCATATTGAGTCAGATTTTGCTAATATGGGCATTAGGGGATCCCTTTCATACTTAAGATATTTATATACATATTGGCTGTTCAGTTCCTCTAGCATACGATTGTGGGCATAATTGTAGCATTTATGAGTGATCTATCCTTCTATTCTAATTAGAATAAGAGAAGAAAGATCATAGCGTAGAAGCTTACTAACTATCTAAGTGTCAAGTCCAAAGAGAGGAAGGCGCACTTCGAGCGGCTTTGTCCTCTTTTTCCTTCCCAATGAGATCTGGTTCTCGAAGCGGGTTCAGACTCAGATGAGTCTACCTCGACAGGAACCCTCAAAGGCTGGCTGGGTTTGTTTTGATTCCATCAAGCTTCTCGTTGGCTTTGTTGCATGCTTTCCAGAGCTTCCTATTATATCTATAGCAGGTCAAGCCTTACCTTACTGTTGCAATTTCGTGTGCATGTCTGCTTTCTTGTTCTCAGATGCTACATAACGGCTCTTTAACGCATTCCCTAGCTGAATAACTTATCTTAGTCCGCCTTTTAGGTTGTTGCGCCTTATCCGCCTCATTGAGGCAATTACCAGTCTTAGTTATAAGGAATGTGATCTTTGCCTTCTTATCCGGATCTATCTACACTGTCTCATCTCGTGCAAAGCGGTAACTATCTGAAGGAAGGGTACGGAGTTGATCCTCGCACCGAACTCTAAGCGCTAGTTGAACCTTCTTCGGTCTCTTGAAGCGGGGAGGAACTTACTGATGAAACTATTTCTGAGTTTTGGATGCTTGCTATCTGCAGTGAAACAATTGAGAAGGATCTTTGCTCCCGGTGACCGGCTTTGCGGGACCGCCATATGGCCTGGTCCACTCTTGGCTAAGCTCTTTGGGCGGGACTTTCTCGAAGTTCTCACTTCTCTCACTGACAGACTAGCAATTCAATCAATCACTCATCATATAGAATAACGATCGACAAGTCCAGAGTGTGCACCAACAAGAGTACGCTGGAAGGATTCCCCGAATAGCATTTATTTATATATGATAATAGTTAGAAGGTTTCCAATGGCTATCAGATAAGAATTCGTGGATTGGTTCGGAAGACTTGAGCAGTAGGTTTCGACTTGGTCAACGTTCTGGCTGGCTATTCGTAGCTTTCTATTTAAAGCAATCACGGGTTGCCGTTCGTGTCTGGCGATCAAAAGCCAGATGCCATGTCCACGGCTGTCTCCCTAACACGTGCGGGACTTCCTAGGATCATCCCGTCGTTTCATCGACGGAAGATTAAGGAAGGGGATGAACGAATCATCCAGTTGTACATTTCTTTATTTTCGGTGTCAAAGTTGATTCCTTTGGCTCCGAAGATAAAGAAGTCACTGTTTGATTCAATTATCTCACCTCCAAAGTCTATTGACTCAATAGTTGAAGTCGCTGGTCAGATGCGACCGCTATTGCGTCAGCTGATCCTTAGGTATGTTCCTAAGGTGTCAAGCATTCCTTTACTTCAGGGAATGACTTTTACACCTACGTGGAAGGCCGTCCCTTCGTGTGCGTGGTTCACACTTTAAGGCGACATGGAGATGATGAAGGGCAACCACTTAGGCGGTATGCTCTCCAATCAGTCTTTCCATGCCTACCTTATGAGTTGGCCGCCTTTGCTTTCTTAGTGAACTTTGTTCACGCAAAAGGCGAGCAGTACTCACAAGGTTATGGGCACCGTACGTTAGGTATGCGTTCGACTCTTATAACCGTGATATAACTCATCACAGTTTGGAGTTCTTCGAACGTCGGATCGGCCCTGTTCTGCCTACTCCGGCAGAGATGGGCGTTCCACCTAACACTGGACGGCTTTGCGCCTCGTGTTCTGGAGATGGGAAGCGACGACTGTTTGCTGTGGGTAACTACATCAACCAGCGGCTCTTGTACCCTATTCACCAATGGCTTGCGAAGATATTGTCCATGATCCCTATGGACGGGACATTTGATCAGACCAAGCCCTTGGATAGATTAAAGGGGAGCACAGGGATGATCTATTCGATTGACCTCAAAAGTGCCACAGATAGGTGGCCACTTCTGTTGTTATTCGAATTGATGCAGTCTCTGTTTGACCGGTCATTTGCATCTAGCGTCGTTAATTCGACTCTTGGTACAAATGTCTTTGACGTCACATTCGTGAAGAAACATACGAATGTGTGTTTCGTCACAGGTCAACCCCTGGGGTACTCTTCCTCGTGGCCCCTGTTCGCGTTATCACATCATGTCTTGGTGTGGTATGCGGCAGAACAGTGTTACCCAGATCTAAAGTTTACCCGGTATGCTCTTCTCGCGGTGACGATCTTGTGATCGCAGATGAGCGTGTCGCCCAGGTATACATGGGGTATTTGAAAAAAAGACTTCATGTATAAATATCCATAGGCAAGTCTATAATATCGCCTAAGGGCGCGGCTGAATTTATTTGCAAAAAGGTTCCGTATTAATCACCTTGAGAAAGATATTTTTCCGGTGTCGATTAAGCAACTTGTTTTGCTTTTTATGCCTATGGAGTGGTATAACTTATGTTATACTGCTCCATATCCCCTTCGCCAGTCAACTTTATTGAGGTTGGCTGGTCTTGGGTTTAAGGCGTCGTCTCGTCCTGGATTCAGTCGGAAGCACGGTAAGCGTGCTCGACGTCTTCTGGGTATGAGGTTACACGGCTGTTTACCGTTTAACCTCTGGTTGATGGTACTTGTTAATCAAGTAATTGAACCGCATATTTTAGGAAGGGTCATTCAATTCCTGCGTGAGCACTTCGCTCCCTCAGACTTGGTTGTCCCGCCTGACCAGCCTTTCTTTACCGACGATGTTATGGACCTTTGTGAATGGTCTCTATATCATGGTTGGATGAAAATGTTCTTAAAGTATGAAAAATGGTACTGTCAGGTTGCTTTAGATCCTTGTGTAACAGTAGACGCTTTCTTTGCTGTTGATCTTCGTCGAATTCCCATTCTTGGTCAACGAATGACCAGTCTTTCCTTGATTTCCCGAGTTGTCTCAAGAGCCTACTTATTCGCGTTCTGGTTCTTACCAATCTCCCTCTCAAACAAAGGAGGGAATGGGTTTGGCAGTTGGTTTCTAGAGAGCGGATGTTGACTAGCTAGGCTAGGCTAACAAGGAAAGCAGATGTCGGTGAAGAAAGTAAGAGATTGATTCTGTGTTAATCCGTAAGGTCATATCAAGGGGTTTGTCTCCTAGTTTCTTTCACAGGTCTTAGTTCCGCTAGTCCTAGGAGCGAGAGGTACGAAGGTCAGTCGACCAGGGAATAGGTATAATATACAGTTCAGACGATCTTGAAGACGATTAATTTGGATCAAGAGCGGATAAATTATCCGCTGCAACCTACCTATCTTATAGCGTTTGTGCCCCATACACGGATGGCACCCTCTTTTCAGTCAGGTAATAAAGTAGCTTCCTAAGGATTATGGTTAGTAGTTTGAGTTCTTTAGAGTAATATAAATAAAAGTCATATAAATCTGTCTTTTAAAGGTATAAGCCCCCAAAACGATATCCTTTAGGCTAAGGCATGTCCTTTCTCTAGGCTATATCCCCTAGAGCGGAAAGATCACCATTCTAATGGGTACTGCCTACTCTAACAATAGGAAGAAATCCCTGAACTTATTCCGATATTAAGTCAAGTTGGAACTGAATTAGATGCGACGGGATAGCTAAATTAAGCTATCAGTGAGTGATGCTAGCCAGAGAGTAGGAGAAAGAGATATGGTCAGGGAACTCATCACTAAATAAAGTGAAGTACAAAAAAGAGCGGGGAAGATCAATTGGATCTGATTCTAAAGTCACCCATCAGTGAATAGAAGGTTCGGGCCTGTGAACACTAAATAGAATGACTAATCCTGGCCGCCTCCCATAGCTGTTTCAGCAGGTGAATTCACCAAAATCTAAATAGTTTGCTCAGCCTTTCATTCTTCTTTCATACTTCCCGCGGACGGGCTTGATTTACGACTTTGTAGAGTCGAAATATACTTGCTACTAGATCGTCCGTTACTGCAGATACTTCTTACGCTTTCTCTGTCTCACGAAGGCACTAATAGTTGTTTGTAGCTTTCCTTGCTACCGGAAGCGGGGTAAATGACAGACTTTATTCCCATATCTGCGGAAGGAAGGTAATTTCATCCCCGCGGGAAAGACAAAGAGAATCTCTCGACATCAAATAGATCAAGAAAAGCATCCTTGGTAAGAGCGAAATAGACTGACTTAACCGAACATAGGATGCTAGCAGCTCCTCTTCTAGGGCGAGTCACAGAGGTGAATCCCCGAGAATAGATGAAATGGACGTGGGATAAGGGCCGAAAGTAGAAGAATGCATGAAACTGCTGCAACTTAGTCCGTAACGCCTGCCTTTTCTTCTTTAAGGCGTACGGGCTCTACTTAAGCCATAAAGACGATTCCAGTAGGGCCTATAGTATTATCATAGAATCCCCAGGACGGGAAATTACATAGAAATAGTAGTTATATCCGGCTCCGGCTTATGAGTTTACTTGCTTTTATGCCATAATTCTTTAACTGCCCCACCTTCTCAGATGAAGCAGGAAGTTCAGATCTGGGCAACAGCAATAGCTTACGTAATTCCGGGCTTGCTTTTGCACTAAATCTTACTAGTAGCTCGGGTTTCTCTGTCTTAGACTTCTTTGCTGAATCTCACCTAGGGCTGTACGTAGTCTTGGTCAGTATGTGTATGTGTGCGTGCGTGTATGCCAGGTATGTGTATTGGTAGGATATTAGTCTCCTTTGCCCTGCTATCCCGTCTACCAGGGCTTTTTATTCTTTATTCAAACTACGTAGCACATACTATCTCCTCCTGCCGTCAGTCTTCTATGTCTTCTATAGTGAGTTCCCCCGGATGAGGGTGTAGGATGCTTGCAGTTCACGGGCTTGATTTACGACTTCGGAATGCTTTACTAACGAGATCCCGCCTTCTAAGTCAATATCAATAGTTGTAGAAGTGGGATATGTGTCGAAGTGGGATCCCCAGGCATAGCCCGGTCTTCACCTGGGTCTTAGCTTTCAGAACACTTCTGTCTAACTGTAACATCGCAAAGTGAAATCCCGAATTCCTGATAGAGCTACTTGAGAGAAAAACAACAGCTACTCCTAACTACCAAGAGTTGGGCTTTCGCCCCAGGGAATCCATTCCCAATGCCCAGTGCTTTCTCTGAGTGAGAAGGTATGCAAGTCTAAATCAGACGTATGTGAGATTCCAATCCTTTAGAAGCTAACTGAGCTTACTAGTGTCCTGTCCTCCCCTATAGTTGAGTTCAGGCTTCTCTGCCTCAATGTGCCGGTTCTCACTTACTATATCTATATGCTATTTTGCTATCTACCATCCCGACCTGATAGAGAGTCTAAAGCCACACGTAGTCAGTAGTTTCAATCCAGTCCCCGGATCCGGAGGCAAGGTAGCTGGCTCGTAAAGCCATCTCCCTGCCCTAGGATGGAGGTCCAGCCCGAGTTGCCTCCAGACGAACCCGAACCTAGGATGGATGTCCAGCCCGAGGAACTGTTCCCCGAATCTGCTGACCCAGTAGCCATCATCTGAGGACCTATTCCTATTTCTGAGGCTCCTTCGGTAATAAGAAACCTCCCCAAAAAAGCCATTAGCAAGGCACCCCCGGGGAGGCCCAACTTCCATAAGGCAAAGGAGAGGGCTCGAGCCCCGAGAGCTAACCCTAACTTTTTAAAGAGTGCCTTAAAAATCTCCATAGAACCAAGGATCAGACCAAAAAAATAACACAACGCCACCACAAAAGAAAGCAAAAAAAAAACGATCGACACTCTTACAATAAAACTCCTTTTCGTCTGAAACATTAAAACATTAAAAAAAATCACAGCTCTTCTGCTCGTCTAGAACAGAAGACACCAGCTTTCACTGGTGGGGAGCTGACCTGCGTCTCCCTAGTTGGGGAAAGAAAAAAAGACTGTACTTTCTCGCTGCAAGAAGTTTGTAAGGCGGAAGAGAAAGAGAAAGATACTGGGTTAGTATTGAACAACCGGAGCCGTCTTCACGCCAGTGCTATTCATCCTGGAAGACGGTATGCCTTTCGTGAGATGTAGCTCATTGAAAGGTGAAGGTTCACCGGTCATCATACGCTATTTCCTTCCTGTCTTTGTCTCTAAAGTGGGTTTATAGCGAGTTAAGGTATGAGAGAGGTCTAACTACCCCGAAGGCCCCGAAGGGGAACCCTTTCCTCGTTCTATTGAGTTCAGTGCCCCCTTAGCTTATTAGTAAAGGGGCACTGAACTCTTTCCTTAGAGTCGAGGGAAAACAAAGAGAATGAATGCTAACTCCGAAGCAACAATTGCGTTAGTAGTGGGTATGTTTGGTCAGTTAGCTGTTGACTAGCGCCCCTGCAGGTAGCGCTTCGGGGAGCTCTTACCCATCCCAAAGTTCACCGGACATAAAAGAAGGTTTAGGTTTCCAGTTTTGCTAATCCGAGTGCTAGCTCGTGCATATTTACTTCAGAGCCCTTCGGAACAAGTTGACACTTGTATTTGCGTAAAGAAAGGGCCTGTGCCCAGGTTCGGGCATTACAAATACCATCCTCGCTTCCCCCAACCGGCACGGCTCCTATTGACTCAACTGCACAATGAATCCTTGTTCTCGAATCAGCAGCTATCGAATAGCCTTTTATGAATGGTAGCACATATCCGTCGGATTAGACCAACAGGACAGAGAGTAGGGAATCCTTTTAGTAAACTATTAGGGTACCAAGCAGTGCGCTAGCAGTCCAGTACATTAGTCTTAGATCCTTGAGCGAGAGCGGAGCCCTTCCACGCGGGACTCCCCGATCTTATTATTAGTAAACCTGCTACATCTCCTTACTTGAAATAGACAGATATTTCTGGACAAAGAAAATGAACTACAGGAGCTGCGGGTTCTCTTCCCCAACCAAGGGAGGGGGCATATTCTTTATATAATCACCATCGAGCTCCCTTGGAATCCTTATAGCCAACAATAGGAGTAAGAGCATTAGCAAACGTAGCGTAATCCGAAACTATCTTACTCTTGGTGGGCATCCGAATATAAAGCAACTGGATCTCTTTGAGTCTTTTCTTGCAGATCCTCGAGTTGATACTTCTTTCTCTTCTTAGGAACCGGCCCGGGCTTTCCGTCCCTGCCCTGACCTCTGTCCCCAATCGCATAAGCGATTGCACTCGTAACCTTCTCTGTCTCTATCTTCTTCTTACTAATCTTTCTTAACTGATTTTCTCACTTTCCCCTTCGGTCAATAGCCCTTCCTGGTGGTCTAGGGTCCCTGGTTTGCTTCCTGTCAGCCATCCTGACCGCCCATTACCTTTGAAAGCAGGAGATTTGCCATTCAATCGATTCCAGCTAATATCTTATGATAAGAAAGGAAAGAGCAAAACTCATTCTGCATTGACTCTTTATTCATCATCTACTAAAAAAAAGGAGTAGCTTAATAAAAGTGGTAGTGAAATTTGCTGTCTATTTCCACTACTTACTGTGAAATTGAATTCTAATTGATGTCGAGATTAAGTGAGTGTTAAGTGTACTTTAGTAATAGTATGATGGATATAGTGAGCGTACTTTCTTACCTTGTCCACTCAAGGCATTGCAAGCAAATGGTTTTTGAAAAGCAAAGCGCTAGAAATCGTGGTCAACATTTTTCCAGTGCGGGTTTGACCCTTATTTGGTATACTTTGTCTCATGTCGTACAGCCGGAGCAGCAAAACATAAATTCTCGTAGATAAGAAGAAAAGTTTTCTCGTTATTCGTGGAGGGGTCGCGGAAGAATTGGGTTCGACTCCCATAGCCCCGATGTGGCGAAAAAGACTGATTCAACGAGAGAGGTCATGCGATTTAAAACTTGTCGTCTACTTTTGACTTTTTTGAAAATGGGTTTCATGATCACTAGTTTTTTTATTTTTCTTTTTTGTTATCAACTGATGTTTGGAGATATCGAAAGAGGAAATTTGGTGAATCCACTGCAGGTTGTCGCGCAGCTTTCCTCTTTCTTATTTCACTTCTTTTTCCCCTTAAAACCAGACAGGAGAAGACACCTTCTTCTTCTGTGTTTCTTTCTCTGCCTTCTTTGTAGCCTTCATCTTCAAGGGATAGATTGGGAAATCCTTTCTCTAGTTCTTTTATTTTTTTTAATAAGTTTATACCTTTTTCCTTTCGATTATCTATATTTCATTATCTTTTTTGGATATTTCCTTGATCAAGGGCTGGCTAAATGGGGCTTCTACATGGCTTTTCAGCAAGTCTGCTACTATGCGCTCTCATTCTTCTTGGAAAAAGAGGAGTCCCGTGCGACCCCAAAACGCATTTTTTCCTTTCTTTGCTTTCTCTTTATTCAAGTTCTCTTTGGCTTTTTCTACTTTAAGGACAATTATTTAAAAGAGCCCTTGAAGCTAGCCGTCCTGTTTTCGGGGGCCTGTATCGTTTTTCTAAGCTTAAAGAGTCGTAAGGGGTGGGCATTCTTTATTCCATTATTTTTTTATTTTTTTATAAGTCTTCTCGTGGGAATAGTGTCATCACCTAGTGACAAAACCATATGGGGAATCCCCCACGGGATATTCATCTTCATTTTTCTGCATTTTTGGCTTTTATTGGGGTTTTTCTGTTTTCAAGACAGCCTACCCAGAAGAAAGCAACCCTTAGTACCTCTTTTTTTCAGCGGCCTTTTTCTGTTACTAGGCTACTTTCCCGAGCTTTCTTGGCTGGAAAAGTGGATTGAAGGGATGGACCTTCTTCTGTTAATTTTGGGGCTGTTTGTCTACTTTTATTAGTAGCGGCGAGATCCCGATCGGGTGTCTTCATTCAAGCGACAAACCTTGTCGTCTACTTTTAGGAGATGTTTGGAACGGAGAACTTACAAAGAACCGCCAAAGATTGAGGAACAAGAAGAGATCTATTAAGAGAAAGATTTATCCGAGAGAAAATCTTAACAGTTACATCCAATCACAAACTACACGAAAGTTGCCCCTTTTTCATGGGGATTTACCCATCACAGAGATGCACAGAGGAACAGAACGAACTTCATATATCCCTTTTCTACTCAATCCAGAAACAAGATCGGACGTTATTCCGGTTCGTCTCCATTTTCGTGAAACTATTCCTCAAGCAAGGCAGCCGATAAGTCATCGAAGGGTTTGTGTGAATAATAGAATGGTAAGCATTACTCATTTGAAAGTTTCCCACGGTGATCTAATATCTTTTCAAGAAAATGACGCGAGAATCCGCGGTGAAGAAATAAGGAGATTTTAAGTGGGTCCACCTTTTCTGCTTATTGATCGTACGCGCATAATACATTTTATTAAATATATATATAATATAAGGGTCTGTTCTAATTCGGTTCGGTACACCTCTTTTTTCTTTTTTTTGAAAGAGTTCTTTTTTTTTGGGGATGATTCATCCTCTTTTTTTTTAGGAACTATAAAATGGCCGGAAGAACTACATAAGGTCTGATACCAACCATCTCACTTCTATAAGTTGACTTGGACTGGTTATGTAGGCGCTCGTTACTGCTTCACTATACAAGATGGTAGGGCGGGTTCGACCTATATTTCCGGCAAAAAAGAAGAATGAACAATGGAAAGAAAAGCACTATGCTGGGTCAGACACAAACCATATGGGTGTCACAAATAAGAACATCGTACCTCAGGCAAGGACGAAAGGAAAACGGGCTCACCCGAGGCGAGGACTGAGTTTGCACTTTACACTACTAAACGCTCCGGGAATGGTGCCCCAACTCTAAGCCCAGTCCAGTCCCTCGATCTGATGCCTTTAGACCTTACTCGGATTCTCATTCAGAGAAGGTGTGAAGCGAAAAATCAGCCCTTGATGCGGCTGAGGAGGTCAAGAGTCTAAATTAGAGTGCGTACGGCTGAGACTGCTCTTAGGACCAAGGAAAGGGCCCTCACTAAAGACTTTCTATATCTCTTCCCTTCCGGGGTTTGAAGCTGAGTCTTCAGCCATAAGTCCGAGGGAAGCCCCCTTACCACCCTCGCGCTCACACCTCACTCTATACTCGATCTTGCTTAGAAGTCTACTCTGGCACCTTGTGCCGGGCTTGAATCAGTCGTTACTCAATTATCACTCTCCTAACGCTAGGCAAGAAAGACTTTTCTATCTGTGTCATTAGATGAGGAAAAAAGGGGCTAGCCAGCCAAGTCTTTCCAGTTGGAAAGAACACACACACAAAAGCAGTACTTATAGAATGCTGATGTCTGGAAGGCATCAATCATCCCAGAACTAACCGATCCAGCTGTAACTTAGTCAAAACAGTAGGTCATCCAGATTCGAAACTGACTTGGGAGAGTAGGACAGTCACAGGCGAGCTTAAGGCGGAAACCCAATGCTTCACACTGACCCAATCGGAAGCTAAATCAGTGACACGCGAAAGCCAAGAGCATCGGTGACGGGGTCAACATCCTTCCGAGAGGACCGCTCTAGTTGTTAAATGGTAGACCCTACGCTTCGTAACATACAGCTAAATAAAGCCCCTCAAAAGCATCTCCATCCGAATCTAAAGAATCATCTGTTAAGACAGAGTTTGTAGTAGTTTCATTTCCGCCAGGGAAGAGCGCTAAATGAAAAGGAAGAAAGGGCCGTAGAGAAAAAGGTCCACCTTGGGTCTATGCCCGACTGACTTCATTAAACGATGAGAATAGAGGGATTCTACGCAGCTTTTCACGGTGTGAAGGTTTTTCTTTCTTATCCCAGAAGACAGCTATCTTCTTACTTCAAAAGTCACGTTAACCATTCCACTGGGGAATCTTCCACATTCAGACGAGAACCCGCATTCTAAGGCCCTATATAGCCCAACAGAAATCATTTAGACATTCTCCGGCAGGCACGTAGTCACTCGCTGCTTACATTCTTCAACTCATACCATCCATCCCTGGAACTGAAAGCACATGATTCCGAAAATGCTAAGTTTATCCCTAATGAGTGTAACCAGAACAAGGACATTTGGATCAGTCGTTACTCGATCTACTCTTTCAAGCCCGGCGAAGACAACAAGGAAAGGTTCGAAACATTCTATCATCGGCTCGAGAGTCACCTGTAGCGCATAGGCAGTCTATTTCGTGTGAAACTGAGAGTAGGTAAGTAAAGTCATTACAAGGTGTTGTAAGCCTGTAACTAGCCAGATAGGAAAAGGAAGAAGTTGATTTGTAAGCAACTTGGCGCTCTAAAAGAAGTTTTGTTTGATTTCCCTTCCTCGCTTGCTATTTGCTTCGCCGCCTACAGAGACTGAACTTCCATCGCCTGTTAACAACCCGGGTGATTACTATGGGATCCCTACAGGTTCGCAACTAAAGACTAAAGGCCTTTTCACAATAGTGTTATCTCGAGCCCATCTTCCCCACTTCCTTAAGTGAGTAACTCTAACTATTATTCTATAACTAGAGTTAGATTCTAGTTCTTTAATCTTTAATAGAAATCTATCCTTAAAAGAGAAGGATCTCCGTCTTTGATTCTGATAGAAAGGAAAAGCTGAATAATCCTGCCTCCGTGTCTCGTTTGGTGAACGTTCCCCCAGCCTACCCAAAGTTTGATTGAGACACCTCTCCCAGCAAGAAAACGGATGTGCGTCTAACGGCTTTCGCGCGTTTGCGCTCAGTCCCTTGCTTGTTCGTCGGAAGCGCACCGGCTTTCGCGCGTTTGCGCTCGGGCCGGTGCTTGTTTCTAACGTGCTCCGGCTTTCGCTAACGCTCAGTCCGTTGCTTGTTTGCTCGAGCAAAGCGAGAGGCATGAAGTTCTCGACTGAAAGGAGAGGGTACGACTCTCCCTATATCGAAAGCATTCGGTCTAGAAAAGGCATTCTAAGGCCCTAAATAGAAGGAAATGAACTGATTCTATGGAATTTGTATTATTAGCCTTCGTGACGTGACCAATACCTTAAGCTCACTTCACTAGAGCGAATACTGATCCGTTTTCTTTATATCCTTCTTCTGGGCTACTAGTATTGATATTCACTCCTGTGACTTGTACAAATCTAAATCTTTCTACCTTTAGCTGTAGCTGCGAGTTCACTCCTCTCCCTATTGGGAGTGGATTTACTGACTACTAAGACTGAGACTGACTAGCAACTGACTAAGGAAAGAGAATAGCAAGCTACAGCTTTTGAATAGCATAGGGAGAGGAAGTGCGACTGAAAGGGCGAGGTCTCCTTCTATACTAATAAGTGTAACTGTCCCCGCAGGGATACTTTCTTTCCGCAAGAAAAGGTACGTAGTCGCTCGACTGAAAGGAGAGGGTTTAAGCTTGAAAGCCCTTGCTTCTTCCTTAGACGAGTAGGCTGACTCGACCGATAGGGAAAACAGATTGCTCTTATAGGGTCACGAACACGAGCAGCTGGAATATATATTATTAATCTATCCCTATCGGGAAGAGCGTCTTCAAACCAAAGCTGGAGCTTTCTTCCTCCGCTGAGGTCACATTCATTGATAGAGGAAATGTTTCATTTCCGGGCCCTTAGAACGCCTTTTCTTGACATCATTAGTCTCGGTCGAGCTTCAATCCTCTCCGGTCGAGCTGCTGTCTGCTTACGCTCCTCTCCTCTCCCAGCAACTAAAGCGCGTTCTCAGTCCCTTGCTTGTTCGGTCTATGATTAGGGAAGTCCTTTCCAACTCCGTCGAATGGTTTCACTCCTCTTTTCCCACTTCTGTCAGTTCCTTGTCAGTCACCCGTCCTTCAAAAGATTGTCGAACTTCACGATTCTTCCTCATTCACTTCTGGCTAAGGGGAAAAGAAAAGCAAGAAGATCCGCTTGGATGAGCTATCGCTTCGAGACGACTCGGCATTTTCGTCGATCACTTTCGGGGAAGGGTCTCGCGGAGACCGAGACGTAGTTCGGTATAAACTGGGGTAAGCTTGCATCTCGCATTCACGACCCTTGGTATAAAATAAATCTCAAAGCATAGTTCGGCAAATGAGAACTGATCCAGGTCTTTCTTTCATAAAAGGAAAGCTATAGTTCTGCAAACTAATTGAATTCAATCCTCAAAAAACAAAATAGAGTTGTGGCTAAGATCGCCTTGCCTTGTTGGCATAGCTCTAGCTTTACGATTCCATGCAGCCCTTCCCTACGGCTACCCTCTTTAAAACGAAAGACAAAAGACCCCTCCAACTCAACTATAGCCAGTAAGCCTTCCAGCTGCATTAAGGAACTCCAGCGCTGGACTGTGGATTCAAGTAAATCCAGCTCAACGGCTTTCTTTTAGTTAAGTCAGGGAATGAGAATCATTCTGCTTTATCCAATCTAGCTCTTCCTGAGTCTCAGTCTCAGTACGTATCTGCCTTAGATTCTGCTTCTGCGTCTGCAGACTAGTATACGTATTGAGATTCAGAGGTTTTTTCCTGGAATGACGAATCGTCATTTCCTTCATTCTTCTCATTATATTACATTTTTTCTTCTTGTTATCGCCTTATTAGTCTAGGGCCCAGCAATCTTCACTCCTCTCACTCGAGCTGCTACCGCTCCTCTCACATCGTTCGAGCAACTACGTACCTTTACAGTCGAGCTACCTTCGTCCCTGAAAATCCCTAAGAAAAGAGGAAGTCACAATCAATCCAAAGCAAATCGACGAGTCTCACTTCCGATACTCAACTCATTCTCATCTCAAAGCGCTGAAAGACAGAAAGAGCAGCTAGATGATTAGATGCCACATCTCCTTCCATCATCTTTCTAAAGAAAGCTCTCTATCTTCTCACTCTTTCCGGAGCTCTAAAGCTACTAGTTCATGCCATGGTTGTTGTGAAAGAATAGGCTGCTATTCAATCAGAATCAGAGGAACTCTTTTTGTAGGTCTTTTTCAAAAGCTGGGATTAGCTTAGCAAAGGTTGCTGCGGACAAAGCAGCATAAACCTTGTTAGTCAAGGCATCAATCGTAGGATGCGAGCTAAGATCCGGAAGAGTCACTCGCCAGAGGAAGGGAATTCGCTCAAATCCGTACCAATCTCAATCCCAACTCTACTTAATCTGATAAGAGGCCTCACTCTTAAACTTCGGATTGGCATCTTCCTTCAATGACTTGGATTAGCATCACCATTACTCATTGTGATTGCATGAAAGAAAGAGTCAGCCGAAGCTAATGCAACTACTACTACAAGTACTAGTCTCTCCTCTCTTCTTAGCTGCGTATCCGGTCTTGGGAGTCAAGTAAGGGCATGGCTTAAGCCAGCTCCTAACCTAGGGTGAGGTATCAACATAGAGTCAAGTAGGACAGAACGATTAGCTTAGCAGTGAACAAGACGCATTCAATCAGTTCCAGAGCAGGGAGTTCTCCTTCGCTCCGAAGGAGCGCCCCCCTATCCCCAATTGCCTGGTGCCACGGTTCGATCAATACAATCGAGCAGGGGAGCCATAATTAATAATAGCATAATTTAGAATAGAAGGAATACGAGTATTATATTGCTTCGTCAGAGAATGGAAAAGAGAGCCTGCTACCTTTGAATCGGGTTCCATCTCCTTTTTGACAACCTCTGCTCTGAGTGCTAACGACCGCTCGTGCCCCATTTGGATGAGTCACTTCGCTCCGGTTTATCTTTTCATGTCTTCTATAAAAAGTATAGGTCCTGACTTGAATCTTTCGTTGAAAAGGAGGCGGGGGCTCACTCACTTTCTTTCTATAGAAAAGGGTTCGAATCCTTTTCTGAATTCTTCTTTTTTTAAGGAGGTCCCAATGAGTCAAAATCACCATGAAGAATAGTAAATATACTAGAGTTCGATTCAAAAGCTATCCTTTCTTAAGTGAATGAGTTGTGTTGAAGTCGTGAATACGTAGATAATGGACTCTACTCTCCCTTATTAGGTCGAGTAGTCCTTAAGAGCAGCAGTTACCTTTAATGCAAGAAAACCTAAACATATTGTGGATGATAACCTGGTAGACTCATTCATCTGCGCTCAAGCGATCTACTAAACGAAGTTGTTCTTTAGCAAAAGAAGAAGGCAAGGAGTCTGGACATCAGAACGTCAGGCAAGCATCAGTCCCTTGGTTGATGAGTCGTAGCGGAGCCATGTGGCAAAGAATCTTTCCAACGGGCTTCCTATATCTATTAAAGGGAAGGGGAACGAGTGGGGCATTTTCTTGAATCACACCCATCGAAGACCCCACAACCTTTGTTCTTGGGATCGCTTCTCGAGGACTTACGCCCCGAACTATACACGCTCGCAAAGCGACACGCCAGTAGTGAGGCACTTCAATCAATCTTCTATTACTTCTTATTTTCCCCGTTGACACAACTTCCTTCGCTCCGAAGGAGCGAAGTAAGGGCAATTTAGCTCAAGACAAAAGCGAGCGAGGAAGGGGACCTAGTAAGATGGGCCAAACCCTGGGCTGAGGAAAGCATTAGACACTACAAGCACAAAGAGAACCGAAACACCGTTCTTTTAGATCGTGTAATGCAATCTATCTAAGATCTTGGCATCCTAATTTCTTTAAGAACGAAAGGAAGTATCAACTACCAAACTAACCATTCAACTTACAAAGCACACAACCAGGGATTAGCATTATAAAAGTATCCGCCTAAATAGAAAGAGAAGAACTAAACTACAACTCCTTTTAGTTCGCTGCTTAGGAAATAAGAAGATGCTCACGAGAGACTAGGGCATAGCCCCAGAAAGTATGAGCTCATCGAAAGAATTTCCTACGGCTCTCACCCATAGATACTAAAGTTCGGTCCTCAATCAACTAACGCAGGAGAACAATCGGGGACATCTAAGCGGATACCCATTTCTATTTACTAGCATTACACAGGAAGAAGGTCAGAAACGGACTACAGTCCCTACCTTGGGGGTAGGAAGGGGCGGGATAGGAGGAGCTCATTTAGAAGAGTTAGTACCCGTGGGGTCGGTCTCTTTTCTTGGGGATCGGCTCATCCCTACACTAAGAACAGTCCTATAGGCTTCTGTTATGAGTTCATCTCTTTTTGCATTAATTGCAACTTCATCAATCGTACTTTTTAGTGGTATGGGGTTGTAGGACACTTTATCCGATGCCATATATGCCTTAGAAGATAGGTTTAGTCCGCTTAGTTGGTAAAGTTTGGGTAGACTGCACTAATAACAGCAAGGTAAGGGTTCTTCGCTTCCTCTCGCTTAGAAAGAGCTAAATCAACCCGGTTCAATAATCTATCTTTTATTTCCATCGAAGTCAGGTAAATAGCTTCTATCAAACCTCGGACTATGGTCTCACTCCTCCCTTCCTTTAGCTGTAGTGAAGTGATTACTGTATTTCTACCTAGGGAAAGATGTTGAATGAATATAGCTTCCCTTTGTGCCCCCTGCAATCAAACCTAACGCTAGAAAGCCAACAAGCAAGGCCCAAGGGATTAAGTAAGAAAGACGGAAAGGTTACGAAGTATCTCGAGTTAGACGAGAGGTCTAATAAGAGCCTCTCCCTGACGGTCGAGTATTGATTTAGCTGTACCGATAGGTGCAGGAGATGGCCTTAAAAGGTCTGAATGTGTATGATTATCGATTCTTGAGAAAGAAGCAACGGACCTGTTCAGTAATATAAAGAATTCCATCACTATTAGCGGAACCAAAACAAGGACAAGCTTTAAAGCAGGAGCGAACAAGAGCAAGAAGAGCAAAGCCAGAGGATTGAGTTCTTTCTCCAGTAAGCGAGAGGGCGTGAAGCGCAGCTCAATCCGTTGCTTCTTCCTTTCAGTTGAGAACTTACCGTTCCTCTGTGCTGTTGGTTTTACCCTGCCCGGTAACGGGTCCTTGAATATTCTCAGGTTCCGATTGTCGACAAAGAAAGAGGCTTATCTAGGAATTCCTGCTCGATCATCGGTTATCGGAGATACACTCAATAAGGTATCACGACTTGGGATAGAGAACGAGTAGGCACAAAATAGTTAGTTATTACGCATGGAAAAGAGTGCTTTGAGTTTTCTTCTCGTGTCATCAGATGCCTCGGATGTTTTGGTCTTTGCTTTCACATTAAAGGACCCGAAGCAAGCCAAGGACCCGACCCTCGTAGATCAGTTGGACTGGACCGGATAGCTGGAAAGGTGGGAGAAAAAAGGGGGTTAGAAGGCAAGGCCGCCTTAACGCCTTATCCAAGAAGTAGCCCTTCTGAGGCTAACCCGTCGTACCCCTGCGCGATGGCCTCGTCAGAGGCGTGGGCTGCTTCACCAGCGTGAAAGAGAGGGCCGACCGCAAGACAAGATAATTTTTTTATGGAAATCCAAGGAGGTGGCTGACTTATGAGCAAAAAGGGAAGTCCCCTCGCTATCGGACCTGTAAGGGACTGTTTGTTGGATTATTGAAGTGGACTACTCAGTCCACGACAAAAAGGCAATAATCGCCAACTCTGTCTTTATCTTTGCTTTTGTATATAAACTTCATGTCATACTACACGGAGAGTGAAACTTACGAACAAGCGAGTATAGAGAGTTCTTATAGAACGAATAACGAAACGAGCGGAATAATATTCGCGAGTCGAGCTCTTTACCATACCAGGCTTTCTTTACGTTTTTCTTTCCTTAGTGCATCCTATGGACAGATGCCCTGGTCACAAGTCAAACTTGAAGCAATTCCTCTTCTCTCGACTTTCAGGTATTCCAATCCAAGCTCCTTAGTCTTGTACTGATCAGAGTACCACTTCTGATTGGCAAGCTTATCTTATCGAAGCAGGATAGAACTTCCCAGTCAGCTAGCTACTGCCATTGTTTTCAAGCGAGTGGAAGACCTTGAAGTCTAAGGGGATCTTCTTTCTCTCGTTCCCAGCTAAACTAAGATGACTTTTTCTTAGCTAACAGCAGAGATTTTGCTTGAATACCTCTAAGAATCTCCAAGCGAGTCCTTATTATATAAAGCATCTTTCCTAACGAACCGAACTACCTTGAGACTTTTGTCTATTTCCCGTGGGAGTTTGCTTAACCCGTGAGATCCCCACCAGTCCTTCTTTTCTCATGAAAGTCTAAGTATAATTCGACCTTTTTCATCTTCACTCAATCGCTGTCCCAATTAGAGTATCCATCTACCTATGCCCTCGCTCTTCTTATGCTGTTATGCCGGTTGTCCTCTAGTCTGTCATCTCGCGGGATGCAGCTTCATTCTTTGATTGATGCCATATCGCTTCTCCCGCATTCTCTGGAAAGAGGGCCTTTCCCTTTCGATCCGGGAATAAGGCATCCGTGCGAATCAAGACCCACTCCCTATTCTCCTTCTTGACTAGGCGGCACAAGTCTGAAAAAGTAAGCGCTTAGGCACGAAAGGAAAGAGAAAACTAAAAAGATGAAATAAAGCAGGTATGGGATTACAGAGGTCTAACTGCCCCGCAGGGGAAGCCCCGAAGGGAAGTCAAACCTTTCTTGCAAAGCTGCTTCATTAGATAGAAAAGAGAACATTAGGCAAAGAGAGAAGCTTAGGGGAAGGAGAATGTCAATACAAGGCACTTCATGGAATGCCTGAGCCCTTGGAGACGGCGAGAGGGTAAATGAAGCCCCTGCCCTTGTTTCCAGCTGGCCTTCCTCGCTAACTATGCTAGCTCCTTTATAGCTCATTTCCCTCTTCTTCTGGTGAAGCTGCTCTCTGCCCAATCCCTTGAAGTTTGGCTTTCCAGGCGGACTTGGCTGGCTTTTCTGGGAATCTGTCTGAAGGCTCATCTGTTTACCCGAGCTTGCTGACCTTCCTTTGAGAATAGGATCGAAAGAATTGAACTAGACCAGATCGACTTCAAAAGGAGGCTGCTCCTGATTCTTTTGCAGCTGCAGGAATATAGGTTACTATAGAAAAGCAATCAATCCGGTAATGCAGGAAAGGCAAGGAAAGCTGTCCCGGAGTGGAACTGTGAAAGAAAATATCTATCATCAACATCATCACCGGTAGGGAAAGGAGTCATTCAAATAAAGAAGTCACAAAAAGAATAAGGATCCGGAAAAAGAGAAGAATCGGGTTTAGCGGTAATGGCATAAGCCAAAGCTAGATCACCGGAGTTTGGGCAAATGGGTACGAGAGAAAAAGGTTTTGAAATGCATATTCCGAAACAAGATAATCAACCGAAGGAGATTCCCCTGCAAAAGGAGATGGCTCGAGTTTCATACTAATCTTCGATCTTCAAAATTCCCTAAGGTAAGGCATCCCAAGGAGCGAAGCGGCTCAAAGGATTGGCAATTCAGCTCAGTCTGGTCTGAGGAGATGGGCTAGGCTACTCGCCCCATACGTAGGAAGAGGAGGAAGTCAAGTACCTATATCCAAGATCACGATATCCGGTTTGGTGGTAATATCAAGAGGAAGGGCATAAAAGAAAGCACCAAAGCAAACAAAGTTGATTATTCTAAGATACGAACTTGCGGAAGGAATGAAAAGGTATTCGACTAAGACGGGGGCGGGTATTCCCGAAGATGCTTGACCTAAGAGATAGAGACGAGAACGAGACTAAGAAAATAAGATATTGGAGAGGAAAGAAGCAGTGCGAGTAGAGTAGGGGAGATAAATCAAAGAAAGACAGTACGGAAAGGGGGAGAACCCCTACCCCAGAAAAGGAAGAGCTGAAGTTCTTTTAAAGAAGGATTTCCAGTTCTCTATAGTACTCTAGTGCTCTTCTTTCTTTCCTTTTGCGCCAAAATTCTTTTCTTTTTTCTATTTAGCTTCTGCCACACATTTGACACTGACACCTGGGCTCCACCTGAGGATCACCCAGACGCACGAGCACAGATTGACTGGTGTACACTCTCTGCACATCGCGGGACTTAAAATAAAAGATATTGGAAACCTGGTATTCACTAAAAAAATGATCTTCCCAAGGAGCCAAAACTAGAACAAGTAAGCTATTAGCTTGTCGGCCTAACCTAGGCGTTCTTTTTCTTTCTTATTCTTATTAAGTAATTTATAGATATCCCCAGCTAGCCTTTAGATTAGACAGGATTGCCTATGAAAAGCAGAGAGAAGACAAATATCCGGTCACATAGCCAGCTTCCATTGATGGATAAAATCCTGCTATAAAGAGGGGAAAATTCGATTAGTTCAAGCTCAATCCTTGACATGCGCTCTATCATTCCTCATTCGAGCCTAGGCTCAGAACCGAGTTCTGGAAAGGTAGTGAAATGAGTAAGGAAGTCAACCCCATTCATTAGACCACTCGCTGTAAAGGAGAAAGCCAAAACTCTATCTTTAGCGGCCAAACAAAGCCTGAAAGAGTGAAAACCCTGCTACTTATTAATCGAACTCGGAACGTGCCGCCTCTTGAGCTTGGTTCCGAGATTCTAGTCTACTTCCGTACATCAGTGATTTCGAGCGTTACTGAAAAGCAAGGGTATTTTGGAAAAGACCCTACTACTAAACTAAAGGGTCTTCTTTTGAAGATTCCTTTGGTGGTCACCGGTGGGTTAACGAAAGAAATCTGTCTTGGTTAAAATAAAAAGGTAGTAAAGTTAGGCCGTCGATCAGGGTGGCTGTATGTTGCACTTTACTGTAAACAAGCATCAACATGCTTGATGCAGTATTCTTCTTCTACTCACCCTAAGAGGTTGACCGAACTATCGGTTCCCATCTCTCTCACGAGGACGGGACTCCCAAGGATCATTCTCCCGTTTCACCGAAAGGTGATCCGTAGGCGTGATGATCGAGCAGATATAGTAGTAAAGTGGTATCTTTCTTTACTATAGCAAAAATCCAAAAATTGGCTAAGAAAGTGGATAGATCAACTTTCTCTTCTATCTCTACTCCCCCTTCTAATGTGAAGGCCTTGGCTACCGGTGCAGCGAATTCTTTTGATTTATTCAAAGAATTACAGCATCGGTATGTTCTGTCTATCTCTAGTCTTCCTTTGCTACAAGGAATTACTTGGGATCCGACCTGGAAGGCCACACCATCTAAGATGAAGCCTATCCGATTGAAGGGCTCTCGTCGTAAGAAAGGAGTGAAATCCGTCTTCCGAGCCTTCCCTTTGAAATCCATTCTTGGTTTCAACTTGCTGAGTCTCGGAATCAGTTCCGTGGACGTCAACAAGCTAATTGGTTAGGCGCGTTGTGGTTTCCTTGGACGAGGTATTGTTTTGACCCTAACAACGAACTCATCTCGCAGATAGGTTGTTCTGCATTTGAGGAAGCTGTTAGAGTCGGACATCCTTGTCCAGAGTTTGCTGGGGTTATGCCAACCCTCGGCCGACTAGGTCAGTCTATAGAGGGTGGGTTTTTTCGCAGTTTACTGAGACTCCGTAAAATAGGTTCCTGGACACAAGGTCCTATCCTAGGCTTAGGGCTCTCGTCAGCTGTTCGGGATTAAGCCGATTGACCTAAGACGTCCATCATCGAATACGACGCTGGCCTATACTAACAATTATAAAAACTGAACTCACTTCGCTACCTTTCTCCGAGTGAAAATTCAATTGGGGAAGGGGAGCTTTATACCCTAAAGTAGCAGAGGCTAGTTCCAGCCGAGGTAGGAGATCCATCATCTCCATACGAACAAAGCAGCACAGGTAGCAGTGGTTGCTCCAAGAGCCCCCTTTTCAACATCTTCGGAGCTAACCCCGGAAGTTACGGCATAAGCTCAATCATTCCTCATTCACTTCGAGCCAAAGCAGAAAAAAAACAAATCCAAATAAGTAGCCAACCTAGATGAATCTGGTCTCTCAGTGACTTCCTTCGTATAAGCTGGTAAGGCGGATACAGAGGCCATTGTAATCCCTAGCATGAGTTTTCTAATCAAATCAAAGATAGCAGCTAAAAGAACGCATCTACAAGAGAGATCTAAAGTAGAGCAAATCGCTAACCTAAATTGATAAAGAAGCATGCCGATTACAATAGCATGTAAACGGTCAGGTGAACACCATCCGAACAGTGACCGAATTGGAATGCGGACTCGGTGATTAGACATAGAGATTACTAATACTTACTCCGGCCCAACGGTGTAGGCTCCGTCTTATATATGTTGGGTAGAAAGAATCCGGTATCTCACTAACTAGTCCATGCCAAGATAGTAGAGGGGAATAGATAGGGAGATAGAGGAAGAAATCCATACCGAGAGGTTCAGTAGGAATATGTTGGAAAAACCAACCAAAAAAAACATATTATGTTATGGTTGAGTCTAAAACCTGGCTCTGCGGTTTATGGAAAACTCGCGCTAACTACTACATACAGGAAGTTCAAAGCTTGGGCAGAACCGGGATCAGGAAGCGCTTACGGGCCCCGCCCCCTATGACGACCAAATTCTCGCTAAACGGGGGGAGGCAAAGGAGAAACTCCTAAGATTGCTAAAACATAGTTAAAAAATAAAACCAAAGTGGACTTTTGTTACTAAAGCACAGGGAGAGCTGGTTATAGATGGGTCAGACCTAGCGCGCCTCAATAAACTGTCGCAGGTGCTCGACTTCTATAACGAGCTAGGGGTGGAAAACAGGAAGGGAAAAGAGGTCCTCAAAGACCTCACAAAGACTATGGCTAAATGGGAAGACAACGGGAGGCCCTAAGCCGTGTACTTGACTCCTCGGGGGGGATCCTAATTGGATTCTTAAAGAATCAACTCCTAAAGAAGTCACTTTGGAAACGGTATTGTACGTGTTTATGGATTGAACCTGATTCAAACTCAGGAATGAGTTACCGCAGAAATTTTGATAACAAAAAAAGTGGTGACAAGATCTAATTTGCAACAGACAGGCCTTAGATTCTAGGAGGACTCTAATGAGGTGGACGACAGACCCGCTCACGATCTACTAAAGGGAAAGTAGCCCGGAGATATTGGTTCGAATCCAATTCGTGAGATGACAGTGATCTTTATATTTTTGGTCGTGGCCATAATGTGCTGTTTTTCTCGAATTCATTGAAAAACCCTCTTCAGATCAGAGCCTCAGAAAGGTCGTGTTTAAAAACAATAGTTAGTTACGAGTCAACACTACACCGCTTTTGCATAAATTCCTTCCCTGTTTGACCCATTTCCTCGAATGCCAAAACCTTGAAAGCAAGGAAGAAACGAGCTTTTCACTCGCGAAAGAAGTAACCACTCGGGCAAAAGCACGTCCGGCTCCCTGGTAAGATGGTGGCTTTCTATCTTCCAGACGTTTATTGTGGGAGAAGATCCAATATTTCATGCTGGTTACGGCTAGGCGGGAGTGTAGTAACCAACTACACTACACGCCTTTTTAGGTATAGCCCGGTTGCTACATGATCAAATCTCGTTTATCTGTGATCAGAGTGATGATCCTCTAAAAAACTTTTTTAATAGAATATAGAGGCTCAGTCTTCGTCTATGGCGGGCAGACTTGGAAGTCTTGCTCCCATTGTTCTAAGCGCCTTGGCTGCTGTCGATTCTGTCCTCCCTTACGCAACCGTGCTTTTTGTTTTGCTTGAGTTCTTGTACCGGAAGCAAGGAGTTTCTTTCTTGTTGGCAGCGAGTTCAGTTCCTCATTAGTGTAAGCCCCTAAGGGAAGCCCTGAAGTATTTGAAGTCGTGGAGCGAGGGGATATTGGGGTCTATTCCCATTCGCCTAGGACCCTCATAGCCCGCACCTCTTATTCAGATCAGGTTCCATCCTCTCTTTCCGGTGGTTCAGTGGGCAAAGTCCTATCAGGGGTATTTGACTTTTTCTGGGTCGAGTACCTTTCCAGGAAAAATTCCTTCTTTCTCTCTCCGCGGTTGACTGCTTTTGTGGTGGGAGAAGCCCTGAACTGAAGGAGAGATAGATGGGGCTCAGACATATAATGTCAATGGTGTTTGAACTCTATTCTCCAACTCAAAACTCCATTTTCAAATAAAGCCTATGGCTGATCTGTTTTCCCGGCCTGGTACCAACTCTCGACTTGATTGATGAAGAATCAATCGGTGCGATCTCCGCTTCCCAACGCCAGAGGTACAAATTGACTAACTAGCTTAAGTTGCTTCTGAACAAGAAGAAGGGTTAAGACCAAAACATTTGAGGCAGCTTCAGCATCTGATGAAGCCTAGGTATCCTTTTCTATTACGCAACGGCATAGAATTATGAGACATCAGACTGTTCAGTCGCCAGTTCAAGTTAGTTGATATTTGTATTCTCCGGTTATGAGTATGATTTGCTAACGGACACTCTTTGTTATAGTATCTATCAACCTGTCAAAAAGCAGGATTCGCTTGAGGCCCTAGACTCAACACTAAGAATATAGTAGAAGGCTATTACACAACACTAACCTCCTGACCAATCTTTCGTGTCTGTGAAAGACGACTAGCTGACTTAGCTTTAGCTTCCCAGTCATCTTATGTTGAAAGGGCATCTGATGATACGAGAAGAGAACTCAAAGCACTATTTCCATTCGTAATAACTTCAGCTTTTTTGCCTACTCGTTCTCTACCCTAAGTACCTTATCTTATTGAGTGTATCTCTGATAACCAGGATAGCAGGAATTTGGAAATAAGCTTCTCTATTTTTCTTTGTCGACAAACAACAGGAGAATGCTTTTTATATGCGTGTTATCCGTTTAGCTTAATCTGTTCTCGTCTTTCTCTATCTTACCTACTAGTGTCTCTCTTGTCTCTGGGCATTCTCTCCTTCTGAGTCCTTGTCACTTTGGGAGACTGTTTAAAGATCAAGGAAAAATCTTAACTAGCTTGCAGTTAACTAAGATCTTCCAGAAAGATATGATATGGAATTATGTACGTTAACCGCCTCCAGTCCCCCTCGGGGGGAGTTGTTGAAGCATTCCTCATAGCCTTTTTGGCTTACGTAAGATCTATCTCTTCTCTAACAGCTATTCTTTAAAAGAGCCACGCACAACAGACTTGCTCCCATGTAGCGAAGAAAGCTTTCAGTCCTTATGGACTCTAAAATCTCTTTTTTAAACCAAGAAAAGAAAGGCAAACAACATTTCTTAATAAACGCTTGAGCCCTTCCTGAGCTATGCCTCGAAGGGCGAATCAATGTTACACCCTCAGACGCGACATCTAGCTAGCGACTTCTAAGCCTTATCCTAGTGCTCATCCTACTCCTACTGCTAATGCTATTGCTACTGTGCTACTACGAATGCTACTTTTTTTATTTGAAAGAAAAGCATCCCCGCTTCTTCCTGTGGATTCCCTACCAAAAGGTAATGGGTACGGGACATAGGGACTAAAGCCAAGCTATTTAAGAAGCAGCCACATATAGCGTATATAAGATCACTGCTGCATTTTAGGGGGGATCTGTCCCGAAAATTGCATAAAAGAAAGAAAGAAGAAAGGTCTTTGCCTAGTTTCGGATCGTACCGTAGAAAGCACTACTGTAGACTTGAATCATCTAGTTGTTTGAACTTTTCTTTTTTTTTTTCGATCTTGTACTTGAACCAGCAAGAAAACGGATGTGCGTCGGAAGCGCACCGGCTTTCGCTAACGCTCAGTCCGTTGCTTGTTTAGTACACTTCACACCAACCCAATCGAGATAAGTCGAAAGTAGAACGAAACTCGATCAATCCATGAACTAGAAACTTATCCACCCTCTCTCTGCTAACAGCAGCTTTCTTCTCTTACGCTAAACTCTTTTATGCTATTTTGCCTTGCCAGCCAGCCCTTTTACTCGGTCTTCAGCCTTTAGTCTATCAAGGGCGGGCAAGAGTGAGTCGATATTCAGGAACCGATGCGATGGGAGATCGAAGAGTGGGCACTGGGAGATCTACGGCTATATCTCATTCAATAGAACATTCTAGTTCATGATCATACCAGGTCATCAAGTCAAATCAGTCTGCTACCTTAGCTGCTGATTCGATAGCCAAGCACCTGCACCAATTAATTGAGCTCCTGTGCTTCAACGGGTTATTAATCTAAGATCAAGAAAGGGTAAATTGAGAGGTTGAATTCTTGAATTCGCGCTTTCTTTCATGCCTGATTGGATGGAGCTTAGCTCATTGGCTCAGCAGGAAGAGGAAGAAAGAAAAAGAAGGGTAAGGCAGAAAGAAGCACCGGCCAGAGAGGAGCGTTAAGCCCTCTCCTTAACAGTCGAGTAGCTTCCGCGAAGAGCAAACAAAGCAGCGAGAGGCCAATTTATGAGCTCGTGTAGTATGGTACTCGCCCCTATTCGATAAGGCAAGGCAGGCCAAAAAGGGGTTGCCGCAAAGCCTATAGCCGTTAACGCAGGAGCGAGGATTGCTGCATCCGGTTTCTTGCTGGGTTTGGTTTGGAACGGAAACAAGCAACGAATTGAGAAGGGTTCGGAAGGTCGTCTGCAGAGAAGGTTGGGTCCGCAGAAAAGGTTGGGGAAAGGTTACGCGTTGGTTGGGACGAAAGCCGGTGCATAGCTATTCCGTTCTCTTGTCTTGCTGCCTAATGGTTTGATTGCTGCTTATCATATTCTTTTATAAGATAAGATTATGGGGTGCTGTAATATTCAATCACTTCACGTATTAATTGATATCCGCTAATCAATTAATTAAAGAATTCATTACGGTGCCAACGATTCCTCCCTTACTATTATCACATGATATATTCATTCACAGAACACTTTATATCCGTTCACACTCTCCATAACTTATCTTCCTCAATCCAATCCGGTTCTGTTCTTGATCGATCTTACACTGATCCGAGGTTACCGGCTGCTACGACCTCGCAAGGCCTGTTGTAGAGCGCATTGGGCCTGTCAGCTTCTCAATCATAGAATAGATACCGTCATAGATGAGACGAATTGATATAGAAATATGCTCAATTGATATAGTGCTCATATACTACTACCGATAGTACTACTACCGATAGGGAATGATTCTTGATTCTTATCGTTCGCCCATAACGAGTAGACGAAGGTTTAGTGATCACTTACGCAATTCGACTGATGTTAATTAAAAAAAAAGTGATGGATAAATTCCATTTATATATTGTATATTGTCGATCTCCCAGTAGATCGAACAGCGGTAAATTTCGTAAGTGATGCTGGCTTGAGCGCATCCGTTTTCTTTCTGCAGTAGTTTTCTTGCTTGTTTCCTATGGCTCACTTCACTTGAGCTATAGATAGAGATTGAAATGAATTTAGTCTCGGGGACTGCAACTGCAGGCTTACATTCTGATTCTGAAACTGAAATTCAATGACTCAAACTAGATCTCTTAGAGCGAGATCAAATCAAAGTCAGGTCACTATTTTTCGACTGAAAGGAGAGGTATAAAATCACTCGAGCGAAGCAGACGAGGGGAGTACTCATAGTCCATTTAGGCCCTGGGGCCGTTGACTTCCTGGAGTGGTCTATTCTTAGACGGTGGGTCCAAGCATTGCTACGCCAAGTGGCGTGGTATGCTAAGAAATCCGCTGATCCGGATGCCTCAATCCAATCCTGGTTTGATGGACCTACTGTAGTTCGATCGATAGGGGTTACCCTGATCTTATCCGTTTTGGACAACTAAAGTCTTTGATCTCATAATCAAATATGACAAGAAGGATTAAACCTCGTGCGAGAACTTCGTTTATCTCATTAGGATATCCTGGGATTGTTGGTGGAACTTCAAAGCATCGATTCTTAGTCCGTCAAACATAAGACTTTGGACCTTACGGAGCACCAACGAGTGCTGAGCTACTGTACGTAGGGATTCCGTTTCAGGCCGGCTAGTTTAGCGCTAGCCCTAGCCCTATACTATGTTAGGCTTAGGCGCTTTCATAGACTGAATTAGGAGAGATCACTAAGAGACTAGCCCGGGAATAATGCATAGTACTCCCTTACTCTATATAGTAAGCTGTGAAACACCAGTTATTATATAATATAAGCAGTTTCACACCTTAGTATTTCAACTAAGCTGTTGGTCCTCTACCAACAATCAGTTCTCTTGTCCAGAGGATTGAAGTCTTTCGTGCTCTAGATTGCCTTAGAATACCTTTTCCGATCATTATGTGGACTTTGGTTAAACGTTGATTTCAAAGTCATAATATAGCTGGGATAAGGCTTTGATAGGGAAAGATTGCCTCATTGCATTAATCTGAGTGACTACGTGCCTATCGCTTCGCTCGACTGACTACTTACCTTTGGTATGGTTAAACATGCTGTTAGACTGAATCTTCGATTCTCTTTTTCATTGTCTCGAGGTTGTAACACCTCTACTAAAGAATAGAAGGGGCTGAGTCAGACTCTTCCCCGCATGAGGCCCTTTTATTCCTCTTTTCTTGACCGCCCCGTCACCTGATATCACCTGGTCTATATGGTGGCCTCTGATGAGTCTGATATTCTTTCATTCCCGGTATATTGAATTGCCTAGGAAGAAGCTTTTCCGTTGGGGACGCTATCTCCCGCTCGTTCCCACAAGTTGAAGTATCTCGTCTACCACACCTTCCTTACTATCACTACTAAGCAGTTTCACACCTTACTTGTTAGAGTAAGGAGAAAGAACAAGATAGCACTGGGTTATATAAGGTAAGAATGGAAAGCCCAACTTCCTCCGCCCATTAAAGAAGTACTATAGGTGAGCCCGGGGAATATTGTTGAATAAAGACCCCTTCTAAAAAGCTCTTTGCCCACCCTTCACTCTGTTCACGGTTAGCCGTGAATGAGACTGGGAGTTCGATTTCCTTTATGACTTTCGCCTTGCACCTTACACTAAACTGAATCTCTTGCACGCGCGTATAATAAGGAAGAATACCATGCTGGCTATTCCTTATTCTTGATAGCACAAAACTTGGTTTTTCCATTTGAATAAGAGAAGACCAAGCCCCCAAAAGGTTCACTAAATCTTAGCCCAGAGAGCGACCATGAGAAGGAAAGAATGCCACTTCCCACATAACAGTAGTGGAGAAGGTGTAGTCGGAATGTCTTGGCAAGCCCCATTCATACGAACCCAAAGAATGCCTTTTAAAGAAAAGTGATCCAACCAGTTGATGGGAACTTCCCCCATCTTGGAAGCAAGGGAGTGCCGTCCCTACCAAGAGGTAAGGTGACAGGCGAAACTAAACTCCCGGGGCAGGCTATCAACTATGACATTCACTTTGCATCTCGAAAATCAATTCCGTCTTAGCCGTGTAACTTGGTCTATTGGTCTAGTGCTCTTCGGTTAAATGTCCTTTGTTTGTTGTCCCGTCGTTAAAGGTCGAGGGCAGAACTTAGGGTTAGAGCTCGTGGGTTATATCCAATGAACGAAGGGCACCGATGCAACCAATCCCCTTTCATCTTGGGGGCAACTCTATGCCTTCCCGGCTTGTTTTCTTTGCCCAGACAATTTCTCTTTACTTGGCTCAGTCTCTTCGAAGATGCTCTAGGTAGAGGTTCGAAGAGTTGCGGCGAGTAACTGAACTTCATCAAGCAAGGAAAGAAGCTCGACAAAGACGGAGACGGGGACGGAGAGGAAAGCATCCGAGAATAACAATTTCGGTGGGGAATACTCCTGCCCGGAGGCTGTAAGGTTTGTTTAGTTTTAGTTTAGGCTGCTAAAGACTGACTTGCCCCAACAGCCGTAGCTAAAGGCTTAACCCATTGTTTTTTACCCATCTTCTTCAACCCCGACCTCAAGAGAATCCGGGGAAAGCTCAATATCAAAAGAAGCTTGACCGGTAGCGGTAAGGAGAGATAAGTTTGGGATATCTTCAGAGTTTGGGGCTAAGGCCTGTAGCTATCGGAGTTTCACTCTTCTCTTCACCGGAATTGGAATCTACTTCACTAGATGGAACAAAGATCAAATCCTCCTAAACTAGCGGGAATAACAACTTTATTTAATTTAATACCGGGGCATATCTTTCTCGGAAAGCAGTAAACGAGGGAACTGAACTCGCTTTCGACTAAGGTCCTTCTCATTCTCAGGCTTACGGGGAAGAGGCTCTCAGAGCAGTTAGCGGCTAAAGAAGAGGATTACCTTATATGACTTAGCCTCAGTAACATCCCACGGGTGAGGAGATGGGCTAAAGAATTGATTAAAAGGTCATTGGATGAGATGAAATTGGTGTTGGGCCTAAGGGCTTTCTTTCTGACTTTACCTGCTAGGTAGTAGTTAAAGGAAGCTCAGGCTGCTTTTTCTACGTAATTTCTAGTCGAAGAAAAACCTATCTAATCTTATGATATTTCGGCTACTCCTTTGACTCTAGCTGCTAAAGGCTGCAACTTAGTCAAAGAGGTCAACTTCCGAAGTATTACGGATCAGAGAGGGGATAAGGCATTAAAAGCTCTTGTTTTCTACTTTCTTACCCTGTCTTCACCTCAGGGAAGCTCCGGCTCCATTGCAGACTGAGGAAAAGTCTTAGAATTCAGTCCTGGAAAGACTTTGTCTTGTCGTCATAGGCTTCTTAAGTTACACGGCTTGAGTCTAAAGATCGGACTTCTATTGCACTACTGACCTTAGACAGATCTGCTAGGTGAGGAAAGCTTAGCTTCCAGGTGTAGTCTAATAGGCAGTTGCAGGTCATTACTTCAGCGTCACAATCTCATTTGACTCAATCCCCGGTTTCCTCTGCTCTAAAGTCTAGTCCCTTATCTTCAAAATCACTGATCCGGGAGGATGCTTTTGCAGGTTCTCCTTGTGTACAAAATCCCCGCCTGCCTCATTTATGGTAGGCCTGGAAGAAGAAAGCAAAGCTAGGATCGGAAGTTAGTCTAAAGGCTTAGTACCTCTCTGACCCACTGAACGTCAGTATTTACTTAAGTGAGCCGTAATCCGTATATGAGGTAACTGACTCTCTAGTGGCAATCCAGTCCTTAGAAAGAGAAAAGAGCCTGAGATGGCCGCAACCTATTTCTATTGTCTTACCAGCCAGTCCTGATACATAGAACGAGCAAAATAAGTAATGATACAAAGCGGGGGAGGAAGGGCAGTTATAAAACTTAGGCTCCTCTGCCAACATCTGGTGAATCAATTACCCAAAAGCAAGCACTATTAGTGCCCTCGTAACCGTTCACTTTACTCCCTTTTGAGATGAAAGAGATGCCGTTTGACTTATCCTTTATCACCTCTGCGGAAGGTGGCGAACTTACTATTCCATTTCAGTTCATCCCCAGAGCATAGAACAACGGTAACTCCTAAGTCAGAAAGACCTTCTGGCGCCTAAGAAGTCTAAAGCAGGGGAAGTAGGTAGTTAGGAAGAAAGATTTTTATTGGTATTGCATTCGTGCCCGGGGGAATGTCTTACTCAACCAACCCTTCCGGGATAAAACAACCCGTAACTCCAAAACCTCTATTAGTTGGGGCGAATGCCAGGAAACAAAGTAAGAAGTCGTTTGATGTCTCATACAATCTCAATCTCCGATCGGGATTGTATGAGAGAACACTAAACTAGTGACTTTACTTGGCTCTCAACTCAAGTACAGCTGTCTAACTACTAAATCGAAAGACTAATCTCAACAAGCTTCACTCTTTCTTCTGGACGGGAATTCTTCCGGTTATGGACCAGAAATGAAGATATTCAACTGCAACTGATGGGGAATAGGCAGATTCTCTTATACTGCCTTTAGTCCCCGATCTGTTTCAGGAAGGGCTTGTATCCAAATAGAAGGACTAGCGCTCCACTCCTATTTACTCCCTAAGGCCTTAGCCTTTTTAGTGGCTTTCTTCCTTAGTCTCTTCCCTCGGGCCAGATACTAGAATTGGCAGAGAATGCAAGGGTCTTGGAGATAGTAGGTAGGGGCGCGATAATGGAATGTGGAATTTAGTTCTATTTAGCACTATAGGTGCTTATAATGCCTCTTCTAGACATCATGTGGAGAATCTTCCATATGAATGGTTAACGTTGGAAAAGAAGTAAGAAAATCGCTGTTTGCTGGGATCGGAATGAGGCAAGATAGAAAGACCTTGAAAGAGGGATTGCTACTTCCACTTTCAAGCCTAGGAAGATTTTTGTCTTCCTTATAAGACTGTTCCCTGTGAAAGATGCGCTAGCCTCCGCGCAGAGAGAAAGAAGAGGGTCCAAAAGAGATATCTATCGTTAAAGCGCTTTCTAGAAGCCTTTATTTTAGTTTAGTTTAGTAAAGGCTATTCCTGAATACGTTGTTAGTAAGAAAGCGCTAACTTGTATATGTTAGAAAAGTGAACTGCTGCATTCCGTAAAGCAGTACTTAGCTTCAGTCTTCACAGTCCTAGGCGCACTAGACTAGAATGGATAGCACAGGTCGGAGGTGAAGCTTCTACTTAGACCTTGAATTCCTAACTCCGCTGAAGGTTAAGGAAGAAATCGTATCTTTTCAATATCCGGGCAGGAAAGAAGGCTCCAATAGTACCGGTGAGTCGGGCAAGTAGGTAGACTATCCAAAAAGTGTGAGAAATCGATCGTAAAAAAAAAGAAGTAGGTTCAAACGTGTTACCGCTTCCGGAATGGATTTCTTTGAGACAAGAAAAGATAAGGGATTTTTCTTTCCCAGCCGTTGCCCTTGTCAGAGAGATTCCTTTTTTTCTTTTAAAAAGAGAATTTTGACCTCAACCTCACTCAAGGGATAGAAAGGGGCGATGAGCTCAGTGGAGGAGAAGCCGTCCTGATGAAATAGAAAGCCCTAGCTATGAGTTACTCCAATCTAGCCGTGATGCGCGAGGGCCAATATTCAAATGAAAGCAAGGGGCTGATTGCCCTCATGGGGAAGGGATGAATACGAGCTGTCGGAAGAGCTGCTCTCTCAGAAGCAACCAATCCAAGAATTTCTTGATTTGGTAGAGTACCAGTCACAACACTAGAACCAAGTTAGGTGAGCTTGAATGCATCGGTCAGAACGGGGAAAGCTGCTCTTAGAGCGTACTCCTTCCGATCTAGGCGTATGGTTGAATCTATCCTGACTTTCAAGTAGTGCTTGATTGAGGGATGAACCCGAATCCGTACTTTCCGGTACTTTTCCTACTCCCTTTTCCTCTTTCAAGTGGGTTGAACTCTTTCTAAGGCAAAAGGTGAGAACAGACAGTTCTTCTATTGAACTTAAAAAAAAGAAAACTAGGAATGCGAACCTTACTCTCGGGGCCCATTTGAAGTTGAAGATTTCCGAGCATTGCGCTTAGGAAGGTTTTTCTCAATCCATCTTCCCGGCTGACTGAATTGAATGCTTCAAAGTTTCATTGGCGCTTAATAGCCTGTAGCAGAGTTGAATTACGGTATCCCCTTCCCTCTAGGCTAACTGAACTCCCCGGAGAGAATAAAGAGATGACTGACAGCCAAAGGCATATCTGCTTACTTATCTAGGATCAAGGGTGAGCCCTTTCTTCTACGGATTCATCTACTTAAGACTAAAGAACTTCCCCAAACCTTTGCGTCTGTTACCCTTGCTGCTGAAGCCTCTGCCTCTATCTATCCTTGTTAGATCACGTAGATTCGGAGAGATCAAAGGAGCATGAATGGCTACTCAATTCAGTTTCCTTTAGGAGTTTAGCATATGATGCTATGCTGCTGCTTTCTCTTCAGTTGCCTATCCCGCTATTGGTGATGGCGGTGCAACTCGTGCTGCTTAAACGAATGCTGGTGAGTAAACAGGTTCCGGTTCAAATGCATCTGGCTAACTAGCCACCTTTCACGCTGCTCCTGTTACCACCTCTGCTTATATTGCTATTGAGAGTGCAGGTTCTAGATCAACAGATTCAACTGCAATTGCTGCTGACTTTGTATTTGCTACTGATGCTGGGAATCCCGCTACTCAATCTGTAATGGGATCTCCTGCTCCCCGTGCTTCGGTCACACTCTATATGCGATTGGAAAAAGAAGTTGCTAGCATTGGGTATCGCCCTAGAACTGGAAGGGATACGGGGCAGGACCAATACTAAGAGAATACCTAAAACATATTTATTTACAGGAATCGCTAGAGAGAACTAAAAGCTAGAAGATGACCGGGAATCGAACTATGAAATGAAAGTAAGGACCGATGCCCATCAACGGACCTTTCTAAGATTAGAAAAGCCTTACTAAAATAGATTCTTTGTACAGATCCGCTGAAAGAAGGCCTATATTCGCATTTTTCTCTCTCATACAAAAATCTTTCACTGGCTGTAACGGAGAATGCATGAAAAGGAGAAGGCGAAAGAAGGGTTTCCTCGTACCAAGGACAGGTAATGGCAATTAAACTCGGGCTTGCTATTGCTTATCAACTTCTTATGAAAGTGAACCGAGCGTAGTAGCGAACAGATCTTTCTCTTCCTATGAATGTGCAGCCTTATTATAAGATACCACTGGAATTGCAGTTGGTCAAGAAGTTCCTTGCTTCAGGAAAGAGAGAAAAGCTTCATTA